TCGCCTTTGAAAGCGTCCTTTCCTCTCAATGCCTAGGCATCCATCCAATGCATTCTTTTTGATACAGTAGGAATTGAACCTACTTCACTTTGACCAGACTCATAGCGAGGGGCGTGATTCGATGTCTGACTTATTGGGAGGAATAAGTAGATATCCCTCCCATTGGTTTTTTGCACATTCAAATCACACTATCGTTCCGTATCTATTTCTTCCTCAACCTCTACTCATTCTAAACCGTGGGTCGGTCCACATCAAATTTGTTCTTTAAGATAGCTCGAAGAAGCCTATCTAGCTAGAGGAGTGTTCCCCTCTTCCCCTGAAACGAGTGCGGCTCATAACAGTGTGCCTCTACTTAAGTAAATGGCAGTCCATGTCCATCTAGCTTACCATGTTAATGACAGCTACCGCTGGTAGACGATCAAGCTTTTCTAGAAAGCTTTTCAGAGATTCAGATACGTTGTTACTTGAAACAAGTAATACGTACTAATACTTAGCGGAGGAACTAGGATTCGAACTTACAACAAACATCCGGATTCTGAGCCGCCTGACAAGTGAGTTACCAATTACTCTGTCCCGCGAGCATCATAATAAAGGCGGCTTTGGAGACCGAATAAAGAGAGTTGTCTTTTGGTCTGCTTCTTCTCGCCTACGCCCTGATTTCTCTATGATATGATGATTCATTTATTATCTAGATCTAGGATTTATTTTTTTTCCCCATGATACTTGGCTCACTTTTTTAGTGAGTTAGGGCTTGGTAGCCAGAAGGAGTGCACCACAATAAAAGGAAAAGGCAGTTTGGGTTTTACTTTATGGAAGAACTCTGCCTCCTGTTTGTCAGCCAATTCTGTGGTTTAACATGTGTGTTTGTTACACTTTCAAGACATAACTCTTAGGCCATTGCAACCAAGACGGGATGGGCTGCCGAAGCTAGAAAAAGGCTGGTGAAGGCTGGAAGAGCCGGCATCTGCCGCTGGTAATTCACTCCTCCTTATTCCAGCTTCAGGCTAGGGGTTGTGAAATAAAGGCCAAATTTTTTGGTATTGAGCTTACTTAAGTGAACGAAAAGCAGGACTGTCCGCGAGCCAGACGGAAAAAAGGTAACCACCTAGAAAATTAGCCTTTTCGCTCTAGAAAGGCATGCAAAACACGTTTTGTCTTGAAATTAAAAGGCTTTTTGTTCGGCCTTTGGCCTCGTGTTTTGCGCGCGAGAAACCTAAGAAAAACAAAAAACTCTACTTTTTTCTTTCTCGTATCAACGCTTTGTTTATGGCAAAACCAATAGCGGGCTAAGTGCAGCGAAGCGCATCGCCGCCCTTGCCTTGGAGTCAGCTTTGCCTCCATCTAACAAAAAAGCAACCATTGTTGCAAGCCATAAATGGCCGCAGCAGCAGGTGCGACCGCCAAAAATCAAGGGGAAACTTCAATCACAAGGCTTGTGTAGCCTTCTCTTCTGATCTTCTCGATTGAGGAACGAGCTAACCACAAAGTAAGGAGTGGAGCCTGAACAAGTATGCGTTTTAGCCTAATGGCTGCGATATTTAGAAAGGAGACCTTGAGAAGGCTTGGTTGCAGTAGACGACCCCGAGGAAGGCGGCTGCTCAGAAGAACAGCTAACTTAAGCGGACCGCCTATCGCCGCTAAGTGCCTCGTCGTTGTTTTGCTCTTTTTACGACAGAATTGTATGATGCTGCAAGCGGCTTTCATGAAAATCAGGAAAGGTCTTCATAATATTTAGATGAAATTGCATGATGCTGCGAGCGACTTTCAAATATCGAATGAGATATCGAATGAGAATCTCGTTCGAATGATTGAGGAAATTCATTATATATGATGCTGCAAGTAGCCTTCGAAGGCGAAGGCGGCATTAGCTTTCTTTCAAAATAATGGAAGAAATCTCAAAATTAGACCTTAAAACCACCGATGGCTCGTCACTGCGCCCCTTGTGTCATTCTGTCTTGCAAGCAAAAGCCCGAAGCCAAGTCAGAGAATAAGAAAACTATAAGCCAAAGAGCTGAAGACAGCTAGCGCAAACCAAAAAAAGGGATCACGCAGATCATTTCCAAGCATTAGTCAAGATTAGCACCCACGCGAAATATAGAAACAGTGAGTGAAGTAAATGCTAACTTTGCAGAAATATAAAAAGGTAATGTTTTAATAACCACATAAAACAGAGAATTCATTCTTAAATAAAAAGGAATAGATGTTTTTCCTTAGATTTCTAAGCTAAGTCATTATTGTGTAATTCTCGGTATATAATAGAATAAAAACTGATCGCTGAAAAAATCTAAGGAAATCGAAGTCCGTCTTTGCTTGTTCCGTTGTGAATGTGTATTTTTTTTGTCGAAAACACAACACAGGCTGAAGGTCTTTTTTGGTCTAATTTTTGGTTTCGTGTAGTACACCAAACTTGTGGTTTTGTGTACAAACAGGGTTTGCTCATATAACCACAAAGCGAACAACAGTTCGCTTTAGTTTTTTGTTAGAAACCTATTTCAATGAACAGAATTGGGTGTAATAAGATCCGTTCGCTAGCGAGAGCCGCGAAGGAAGGAAGCGGACCGTATTAGCAAAATCTCCGTTTTGTCTGTAGTCTCCAATTCAGAAGAGTTATGAACAGTAAATAGAAGTAAGTTACATACTTTTATTCTTATGGCAGAACAGAAGAACAGAAGAAGGGGCGCTGCTCTTGCTCTGGCTGCGCCGTGGGAGGCCGTCACACCAGAGAGGAGCTTCTTTCTGAAGAATGGGGTCCTAAATCAATCATAGAGGCAGTGCTCTTGCTTGCAGTCGCTTTAATCTTTGAGCTTGTTTTTTCATCTTTGCGTTGTTTTCTAGCGCGCAAATTGCTGGTTAACCATTTGGGCAAACAATTAATCTTGCTTATACAGAGCAGCTCTTCCTTCCTCTAATCGCTTGGTGAAAGAAATAGTTGCTTCCAGCTTATGAAGAATCTGGCCCAGTAACTGACCCGAGAAGACATAGATTTGGCTGCTTGGAGTGTATGTAGCCTGATTCTCGGTAAAAACTTGAGCTGGGTAATAAATAGTGCAAAGCAGCAAGGCCGAGGGTCGGACCCAGTTCCGAACCAAGCTGATCCAGAAATCAAAAAGTATAGGTTTTAGTGAAAATGAAAAAGATATAGAGGATATTCGGATTATTCTAGCCAAGAGCATAAAAGGTAAGCGTCACGCTTGTCATTGACGATGAGTTGCCGGGCTCCTCCGCCGTGTTTCTGCCAATGAGAGGGCCACTGTACTAAATGACAAAAATCGTCTTCCAGCAGCGCTTAAACTTTTAAACATGTTAGATGGACCATCTGAATCAAGATAGATTGAACCCACTAAAAACAGTCGCTAGACCAACGGGAATGTTGGCATACGACTAGATTTTACTCAGCAATTTTTTCATTGAAAAGGCAGGTTACTATGTTGCGAGAGCCCTATAGAAAAAGGTTGTGCGAACAGATGATAGCTAAAGCAGTGCTTAATATGTATATATATATATAAAGTGTACGACAGGCCTAAAAAACAAGAAGAAAGGCCAGTGTCAAGAGCAGAAAGAAGCTTAAAACTCGCGCAAAGGAATCTCTGAAACTTGACCGGACCTACTTACTACAAACGGTGAGGTTAAGTCGATAGCCTGCCTATTCCCCTACGGAATGAAGAACTGCGAACATAACTGGCCTTATGGCTGTATATCCATGCTACTCTAGAAAATTATATTCCTCCTCCATTTTAAGAGATCATGAAGTTATTAATACCTCAAGGCAACAGTCACTAGATCGCTACTAACCTTGATCATCCATCAAGAAGAACCACACAAATCCCTTCCGAACATTGATTGCCCAAGGCTGAGTTTAGCAACCGGTGTTCCTTCAGCAATCAGTTTTCTAAAAGGAGAAGAAAAAGGTATAAGTTCTTAACAAAACAAGGAAGAAATGAAAGAAAATAAAGGGCCGAAGGCCACTTTCCTAGCTTTACTTTACAGAGAATAACACATTTTTGTTTCAATTTTCAAATTCTTTTAGTAGCGCCGGCTTGCGCTGAGCCTGTTTATGGTCTAACACACGCTCGCTTTGCCTCGTATTCTTTCTGCCTCTTGGCGATGGCAGCCCGAAACAGCGCTTGCTTTTGCTTTTTCTTTCTCTCCTTATTCGCCTCGCAGCTTTGCTAACGCTCTAGAAGAGGGTAGTTTATGATGGATATAGCAAAGAAGCGGGAAATCATCATCTATAATGAGGTTCAAGGCCACGTTTCGTGTTGCTTCTGTCCCTACCAACTTGACTAAGAAGGATTTGAATAGGCCATAGCGTTTAAAGGAAGGCTGCCAGATAGAGGATGGTAATAGTTGATCCTAGCCGCCGTGGTTCTTTCTCTACGAACGACGATTCATGGCTAGGGACGGAAACAAGCTATTCATCATGGAATGACAACAAAAACACGCATAACTAAGAGATTTCGATATTTCTCATGACGCTGAAGACTTTCTCATGTAATTACTCCGTAATTGCATTATGAAGCTAATACGGATGGTGGACAAGGACCCACTCTGGCACTCCTTAAGCGACCTCATAGAAACTGAAATACTCATACACGTAAAAAAAGAAATAGGAGAAATTTGGAGTATTTAACGAAGGGAGCGAGACGAAAGTGGCGTTTCTACACTGGCTAAGTCGGCGAGGATCTTTCGATTCTGATTTATGTAGATCAATCACATTCTTAGATTTATAGAAGATTTATGGGGATAAGTCAAGGTGTAGCGCAGTCTGGGAGCGCATCTGTTTTGGGTACAGAGGGTCATAGGTTCAAATCCTGTCACCTTGAGTCGGAATCAAAGTTAACTAAGGACATGAAAATTAATCGACCATTATCATCTCATCTTACCATTTATAAGCCACAGCTTACTTCTACTTCTTCTATTATCCACAGAATTTCTGGGGCTTTCTTAGGGGCGGCCGTTAGGTTACCTGTGATTACGAAGGAACTTTTGCCCGACGAAGGGCCTGGGGCTTACCCGACAGGGGAACGAAGCATGCCACAAAAGCAGCGGTGAGGGAAGATTCGTCGGCTGGTTCACCAGCCGGCCGCCCGAGAATCCTCTGCAAGCCCGCTGGCGCTTACGACGGAGAATCGTTGCACGAGATGATGGAGCTGTTCCGAAGAATCGGAGTTCTATTCGGGGAAGCCTGCCCTACAGCCAACCAGTGCAGAAAAGTACGCGAGGAATCGCACGAACGAACACTGTTATGCTTTCAATCTGCCGTCGGCTAGGAACGGTAAGGACGTAGAGAATTGGTGTTTTTCTGCACGGAAGCGAATTACCCATTTCTTTGGGGACAGAGAACTGAACGACATCCCAAGCGCTATAGCTCACAGGTGATACCGGCGATATCCAACCGAGAACTTTGTTGTTCTGAGTTGGGAAGAGGACCTTACTTGCCTAATTTTCAAGAAACCGTGCAAACGGGAAACACAATAGTAAAAGGCAAAGGGGTCTATGTACCTGCCATACCTGGTAGGTTTTACTCTCCGAAAGCCAATGGAAGGAAGAACATGTATTCAAGGCCACAGGTGCAAAGGCAAAAACAAGAGGCGCGAAGCGCTGAATAGGCGGATGGTCTTTTTTTTTTGTTGGTAAAACTCGAGATTCGCATTAGATTATTGATGTTTATATATTAGACATGACAATAATTTCTCGGTGCCTTCCTGATTTGGACATCGGTTCGCAACAAATTGGAGTCCTTGGAGCCCGCCTCCTACCATCTAAGGCGGATCGAAAAGGAAAGGAGAGTTGGTGAGCCGTATGATGGGAGACTATCACGTACGGTTCGGAGAGCACTTAGTCGGCGGAAGTAAAGGATCACTTCCTATCGAAACTCGACTCTATCCATTATGGTTTTGTTTAGTATTCTTCTTTGTAAAATTGGTGATTTTAGTCCTACTTTTTACCAAATTTATTGCTACGTATTCTTTATAACTTCCCATTTTCATTGGTTAATTCTAAGCTTAGTCAATTTCACTCTATTAGCGTTGCGCTATCATATGAGTAATGGAGTTCGTCATTCATTGTGGGATCCGGGTTCTTTTCTAGAATTATCCAAAGTGTATACTTCCGGAATTTTTATGTTATTTTGTGCAGCTTGTTTAGTTGTATTGAATATGATCTGATTTTTCTTCTCGTAAACACAGAGAACAAGCAAACTCACTGTAGAGTAGACGGAAATCTCGGGCCCTTTCACCTTCGGTCTCGTCTCGGTTGTTGATTGCTATCCTAGAATGCAGCAACCCTGAAAACAAACCCCAAATAGAGATAGTTTTGGGTACAGTCGCTGTAACCGTTGAACGCCGAGTGTAGACCATTTCCGCCACATGCGCGCTATTCCCAGGGAGATATATGGACCACAAAGCGGAAATGATTGAAAGAAGAGAACGCTGCTGCTGCGCTCTCCACAGTCCACTTAAGGCCTAGAAGACTCTGGGACCGGTCACGGTCGAAACAAGTTTGGAGTCACTACAGGCGCATTGTTCTCGTCGAGTGGTTCGACGAAAACTCGTCATCAAGTCTTCTACCTTCTCTCAGGAAAAAAGAACTGGGACGAGCTCACAAGCTGTCCCAGTACTATCTCAGCCGACGACAGGATACTGTTCGATTAAGGGACGTGTGACGGGCAACTTCATGCACGGTTCCGTAGAAAGAAGGTGGACATCAAAAGCCAAGAAAAAGAAGTGAAAAGCGATGAAGGCTTATAAAGAAATCTTAGGGCATTGGCTCCTTCAAAGAATTAGTGCTGCTTTTCTAATTGCCATGATTTTTATAGCAAATGTTTCCACTTTGATTCTGCTAAATATCCTGCTACTCTGGCATATTCATATGGGAATCGAAGAAACTCTGACAGATTATGTTCACCGTGAAGTAACACGAAATTGGATCTTGATTCTTCTCAGAATCTTTTTTCTAATAATTATGAAATATGTTTTTGTGTTTTTTGTTTTTTAACAAAATTAATAACCATCTGAGGAAAGTTCAAATGGCGGCGCCAAGAAGCTAATGTAGGCGTGTTATTCTTGAGCGGCTCGACGAAAATTCGTCATCAAGTCTTCTACCTTCTCTTAGAAAGAAAGAACTGAGACGAGCTCACAAGCTGTCTCAGTACTCTTTTAACCGACAGGGTATTGTTCGATTAAGGGAAGCCGCCGTGTGACGGGCGACTGTCGCATACGATTCCGTAGGGGCTGGACCTTCATTAAAGGCCACAGAAGAAGGTGAAAAGCAATCAAAGCTCACTGATGAAAAACCCTTAATATTGTTTGTCAAAAAAAATCTTGAATCTGAAGATTTTGACAGTAAGTAAGATCGTAGTTTTTGAAGATGTATATGCATTTATATCTAAGGTTTCGTCATGTATTAATGAACTTCATATTTATTGGGTCGAGTCATAGTTCATAACGCTGTCTCATCTAACCTTGTTTGTTGCAGATAAGTCTTAGTCTAGTTATATATATTGGTATATCTAGTTGTTTATTAACTTTTCGCACATTTTTGTACTGTTCTTATTCACCGAATAGCTCAAACGCTAATTTAGTGCGGAAAGACTTTCAAATGAGTCAGTAACGCACCCTTTGACCTTGGTTAAACGCCATGGGCGTAACTTGGCAATTTTTTGGTCTTTCGTTCAATGGACGATCCTATTAATAACTAGTAAATAGAGAACAACATTGATAAGATATTTGAGTATATAAAAGGGTCACCAGACTGGAAAACACCAAAAGAAATGCCATTTGGGATTACGCTCGGCGTGAAAGAAATTAGACCATCAATGACACATCATCTTTATTGAAGATGATGTGTCTGGCTTCAAGGTGTTATTAGGTAGTATGACGGAGAAAATTCAGAAGTAATTTATCTCACTTTATCTTTATTTGCTAGGCGAATGAAGTGGTGTTGGACACAGTTAAAAAAAGACTCTTACTATGGATCTAATAAACTATTTAACATTTTCGATGATTCTTTTTTTTTTGGGTATTTGGGGAATTTTTCCGAATAAAAGAAATATCCCTATTATGTTAATGTTGATTGAGTTAATGTTACTTGTGGTCAATCTTAATTTCTTGGTATTTTCGGTTCATTTGGATGATATGATGGGTCAATTATTCGCTCTATTTGTTTTAACGATGGCTGCTGCGGAATCTGCTATTGGGCTGGCCATTCTGGTCATTACTTTTCGAATTCGCGGAACTATTGCAGTGGAATCTATTAATTGCATGAAGGGTTAAACACAAAAACTTAAATCGTTTTTTTGCTTCTCAAAGACGAAGTAGACTTCTGAGTGGGAGAGGCAGGATTCGAACCTACGTAGAAAACCTTCAGCAGATTTACAGTCTGTTGCTTTTAACCACTCGGCCACTCTCCCTAGGATGAGTAAGCTTCGACTCTCTGAGCCGAGAGAGACTCAGGTGAGAAATCAGCCAATTCACGTGGGTACCCTCGATTGTTCGAATAGACTAATCAAACAAGTAGATGCATGTACCGTTGGTATATATCCATTACGCACTCTGAGTAATAGGTAGGATTGTAACCCGCGGCGACCTTCCACTTAGAAAGTTGTGGCTCTGTCCGACTGAGCTGAAAATGCAATACATTACTAATCACTTTGCAAAAAAAAGAGTGAACTCCAGAGAAGAAAGAAGCTTGCTTCTTTCTTCTCTCCCATTTGTGGAGTTTGCAAAGCGAACGAAAAAAGTGTAACGAAAGGAACGGCAAGGAGTACAAAACTGAAACGGAAGAAGAGAAAAACAAATAGATTTGTTTTTTGATTGGCCCTTTTCTTTTGGCCGTAAGGTAGGTTTGGCCCGATTTGCCGCCATGCTGGCGAGCATGGCAAATCAGGCCCTGTTATAAAAGCTGCAAGCAGGGCCCAAGCCTTCGCACCTGGACAAAATCCTGTTTTTCGCTCGACGAATCGAGCGAAGAAATAAGATAGGAGGAAACGTAAAAAGGAAGAGCGCCTTTCTCGCTATACGCCTTAACGCATTCTATTATTCTCTGTCTGATTTTTTTCTATTACTCGTTTCCTTCTTTTTCCCTCTCTTGTGAAAAAGGAACGAAAGAGGTTTCTTTGGAAGAAGCTTTAGCCACTGGTTGTTCACTGGCTGTCTGCGCTTCATTGTACGCTCTTCGCTAAAGAGTGGATGCTCAGCAGCAAGACGTCTTTGGTATATAGTAATTGCATCGTGATGAGTATTCTCTGTAAAAAGAAGTGATAGAAAATAATAATAGAAGCAAAGCTCTAACCACCACTAAAGAAAGCGTGACTCATAAAGGCACGTACACATAAAACCATAGATCTAGTCGAAGAGTGGGCCTTCCATACCAGCCCACTCTTGGTTAGCGGGGTCGAAGGCGCAGATTCAACACACGACGAAATATCATGAATTTTGTATTCAAAACTATTCTGGAGGAAGTTAGAATTCGTTTCTTTCGGGTATTGATTCGCTTTAGTTTGACATGGTTTACATGTTACTGGTTTTCAGAAGAGTGTATTTTCTTATTAGCTAAATCCTTTCCTACCTTGCTTTATTTAGATTCATTTTTTATTTGTACAGAATTAACGGAAGCCCCGAGCACATATGTTACTACGTCTCTAATACTACGCTCTTACTTTTTCCTTCCTTTTTCAAGTCACCAAATTTGGTGCTTTTTGATCCTCAGTTGCTATGAAGAAGGAAGAAGGGAATACAAAAGATGGTTTTACTCAAGTGGTTTTCGCTTTTTCTTGTTTCTCCTTGTCACTCTCATTTGGGTAGTTCCGAGAGTTTGGCACTTTTTATACGAATCAAGTGCAACATCAACTAATTCGCTCATAATAAAGTTACAACCTAAGATTTTTGACTATATTATGTCAACCGTTCGTATTTTGTTTATTTCATCAATATGCTCTCAAGTTCCTGTACTTGTGATCTGTTTGTTAGAATCAAAAGATCTTTCTGTGAAAACCTGTATAAAGAATCGTCGTTTATTTTTAGTTTTTTCGCTTTTCACAGTAGCTTTTCTTACACCTCCAGATATCTGGTGTGAAATTGTTGCTTGTTTACCTATTTATTCTATTATAGAGTCGACCATTTCTTATGCATTAATTATACAAGTTTATAAGAAGCTACTATCGGGATAGGTAGGCTTAAGTTTCCCTCCTCCCCCCCCCCTCCCTCTGAGCCTGAGATAAGAAAAACATTTGCGAGTTTTTCCGCTCCGCATAGGGCTCTAGTGGCGAAGAGGAAGTCTAGGCTCAGGCCACAGTGTCGCCCACCACTTTGGATTCCAGCGATACATCCCGTTTGCGGGGTTTGCTAACCAAAACGTTCTGCCACTCCGCGAGTGGCGTATGCACTTTGCGATTGACCAATACGCGCGCATTACTTGTTTAACCGCTCTGTTCGTAGCTAATAAGAATGGCTTTTCTAGCTTTTTGTCACTTAAGTTAGCACCAACAATAAAGAGAAAAATCTATTTTTGTAGGGCTAAAATGCTTATCTTACCCACCTTCGGCCTTTGCTTTTTGAATGGTCTTCTGCCCTGGTATCTGATCTCACAAGCGAATCTCAGGAAAGGGAGCCCATGGGTGGTCGACCCGATCTTATTAACAAGTTGACTGTATGGCAAGATTAGGCGAGAATCTTAGATACCTCAATCTTTGGTCGACGATTGGGGCACGCCACGCAAGGGCTCATTATGTCCCGAGTACCCTCCCTTTGTTGGTAAAGCCACCAAAGTGCCGCGCAAGGAAGGAGAGCCTACGCCTACTCAAAAAAACGGGCGGCGGGCCATAAGTTCGATTTGACAAAGCATTGACGCACTGTTTACTCGCGTTGATCAATAGTCTTACTACTCTTAGCAGGTTCTATGTTGTATTGTACATTTCTTAGATCTTCTTTCTATGTTTAAAACCTTGCTTGTTGGAACGCCTAATGGTATAGGATAGGAACACCTCATTCATGGGCCGGGATGGAAAAAAAGACCACCCATTTGTGGATTCTGGAGGTATAGCCTGGTCTTATGCCTCTCAAATCGCGCAGCCCTCTAACTAAGACTACGCTCTGTTTAAAGATCAAGGGTTTTTTCCTGATTTCTGACAAATCTTGCTTGCTGTTATGCGACAAGCGTTAACCATTAACCAGCTCCCCTCCCTCTTCCTTTTTCCCTTCATTTGGTCAGCTTGCACTGTCTTTACGCAAAGCTGAGAGGGCGGCGAAGTCCCACTGCTTCTGTTCACGCTTCGCCTTTCCCTCCCATGCTAGATTGTTTTCTCGTTGATCTTCATTTCGCTAAGCTGGAGCAAGACAACCCTAGCGGAAACCCTCAAGCACCCACCCCAAGATGAGTCTAAAAGCTGCTCCGCGACGTTGTTTCCTATCGCTAGTTTTAGCTAATGGAATGATGATGGCTAGGCGTGCTTGTGACTGCTGCAATGTTGCTAGCCAGAAGCAAAGACAAAGACTAGTATTCTTTGCTTCGCTTCACCTCCGGTGAGGCCACTAAACTCCAAAGGGAGGTTTGGTCCTGCGACGGGCTTCACGAGAAAAAAGCTCTGCTTTTTCTTTTTTGTTTATTTTTTAAATAGCAAACAAAAAAACAGAATCCGATAGAGAGAGAAAATACGCTTTCTCTTTTCTTTACGCTTTAATTAGCTAATCTGCACGGATGATATAAAATTCATGGTTCTGGAATTCTCTGGCTCAGAGAAAGAAAAGAATGCGTGCTCTTTTTTCCATCCAGCAGCAAAAAAAAGAGTTTTGTTGGTGGCTGGATGGAGAAAAAAAGACCTCTTCTTTCTATACCCCACCGGCGGTCTGGCCGCTATACGAGCCTGATTCTTTTAGAATAAGCCTAGTACCGGCTCTATGTTTATGGCAAAGAGCGAGGCGCATTTCTCAAACAAAAGAGAAAATGTACAGAAATCTAGATATATGTATTTTTTCTCAAACTAATTCATTCAATTTATGAGGAGAGGAGCCCGAGGAGCCGCCCTTTTATTTTCTTATTCTTTCTTAATATTGAACTAATTATTCCTATTCTTCTTCTTCTTATTATTCTCGTTCTGTTCAAGATTGATGAAGAAACATATACCTTTTTTTTCTCTCGTTCATGCTTCAATGAAAAAGGTTTAGATCAATGTTCTAAGGGAATCGTATTGTTAAGGTTCATACAATACAACAGCTTTAAATGTTTCACAATTGGCCTCTGAATAAGTAGGTTTCCTTCTATTTATTCGCTTAGTTTTTCTATTTTGTTTTAGGTTTGATTTAATATAATCTAACTAGTTTGATTTAAGATAATCTAGCTAGGAATTTTATTAAATAGATATTGATATTGGATATTTTAAAACCAAGAATCTTTACTATTTTACATAGTTGACATAACCCTTTTTTTTAGAACTTTTTATCAGCTGCCTTGCTTAAAGGATAGTTGAACAAAGATTAAGACAAATCGGAATAACGTCCAATCCTTTTTCTCAATGGAATAGCCAACTGTTCCTTTTTTGATCTGGAATCATAAGTATGCATTTCAGCGCTTTGCCTTTTTTTTTTAGGTCAATTCCCAGACAACTTGTGTATAGTTTGTAATTGTTTGAAGAAAAAGTCAGATTGTTTTTGATTTGTTTTTCTTTCAAGCTTCAAAAGAAGAATTTTTCGTCTTTGAGTAAGTCTTTTGGTTCGCCCAACATTTTCTTAAATTCGACAACAAGTTGTAATTTTTGGTGTAGGCATAGGAAGTTTAATTTGTTTTTTTAGTCATTGCGGATAACGAAAATCGAACTCATATCCTCTGTTTAGAAGGCAGATAATGAATCTTGAATCCATATTTGCTTCAAATAACAAATCTAAAAGCGCGGTTTCATACAGAGCTCAGCCCGCTTTCCTCCATTTACAAAGGCTTTTTGTCATGAATCCTTGCGGATGATTCAGGGTAAAAGCCCGCTGAATTTGCAGAATAAGTGAGCTCTTTTTTGTTTGGCGCGAAACTCGTGCGTGGGACACAGTCCATAATAGCTGGATGAGCAAGTAACGCATCCATATGCCACACTAGTTAACGAATAGAAAGGGAAAGCCCTGTTTCTATGGCCCAGTAAGGGCAATTGGAATAAAGAACAAGCAAGCTCCCCGCATAGTTTGGGTAAGCCAAGCGCAGAACATAAGGCCGTTACGCAAGAGGCTAAATAACAAGTCTAGCCATCAGGATACAGTCTAGAAAGATTCCCCTACCCTATTCTTGCTAGAGAGCCCTTTGGCCTGTTACACCCACCCCGTGATGGAGCTACAAAAAAAAGCTCCGGGCTGGCTGCTTAAACCAGCACGGCTACGCTGTTGAAAAATCTAGATCTAGATTTTTCAGTCCTTTCTCCGTCTTTCTGATGAGCTTTCATTCACATAGTAATGGAATCTTAGGTGAATTATTGGTTGTTTTAGGCTCATGATCTTTTTTATAAAGGGATGGATGTCTGAGCGGTTGAAAGAGTCGGTCTTGAAAACCGAAGTATTAATAATACCGGGGGTTCGAATCCCTCTCCATCCGTGAGTATGCTAATTAGTTAATCGTTTCTGGGACGGAATCTTTGACAAGAATCATGAACCATATACTGTAACGGCAGTTCTGTGCTCCGTAAAAGAAGCAGAGCCTTGAAGCAGAGCCTTAAAGTAAGGGCTTCGCCATTATAGCTAAGCAAAGCCATTCGAAATTCTAGTAGGGCTACGCCCTTCTTTCGTGTGGTGCTGAGTGCCCATCACTCACATGTCGATCCTGTTCAGTTAAGTTCTGCCTATTGTTGTGGTGCCCCATAGTGCGAATATTTTATTTACGCCCCACTACGAACCCACAGCCTTTGGATAAAGAAATTCACTTTCATTAGATCAGTAATGAGAGACAGTCGATAATTGTGTGTACAGGGGTGTTTCCAGTAATCCCAGATAATTGTAGTAGATACTTGTTGAGTTGGTTGAGGGCGTAGTCCTCAACCAAGGAAAAGCGTAGCCCTCGATCGACAAAGGGCGCCCTCGATCGAGGCCTGATCTCTGCCAAGGAAGAAAGAGGCTTGATCAATAAAGGAAAGGATCTTCGGGTGGAGAATAAAAGAAGGCCAGGTAGCCGTTGTTTTTGTCTCGCCCTACTGAAGTCTCAGGCTCCTTGCAGGAAAAGGAAAAGTTGTCGTCCTTTCCGCCTCCAGGTAAAAAAGGAGGGCTCCCTTCTTTTCCAGAATGAAAGGCATTTGGGTTTGGCTTTAAGTGGCTAATTTTGTGACGTTCCGAACAGTGAGCTTTAAAAGATTTGAACTCATGCCAGTCAAGTATAGTAAAGTAAAAGCGAGCCTCGTGCGCGTTGCAATGGTTCCTATAGTAGAATCTATTACAGTTTAAAATTCTTTATGGGTAATAGTTTGGTTCAAGGGTTGCTTTTTGACAGCAAAAAGACGTTGAACTTTTGTTTTATCTTCTTTGTCTGTCTCTACTAGCAGCTACGACTTCTTGAGTTAAGAACTGAAGCTTCTGGGCTATTCTTCTATTTTGATTGTACGAAAGGGCTCTTTCACGAACGGCTTGCTTTTTCTCCTGCTCCATGAGTTTTTTATCCTGCTGCTGTAGCCAGTCGAAAAGAACCTAGCCCTATCGCCCGCGTGATTCAATCGAAGCAGCTTTTGTAATTTCTTTCTGGCTAAAGCCTTTAGTTTATGGCTCTCGGTAGCACATTCAACCTTAGGTTTTGGTATTTCGTGAGCTCATTTTTCTAGAGAGCATGGATGTTGAGAGGCGTCATTTGCTTCGGTTTTCTAGAAGGGTTATCTTTGTCTGCTTCAATCACAGTGCCGATGAGATTAACGGCAATTAGTTAACTGCATTCTGTTCGATGCCTTTTCCCAAACGAAACTGTAAGAGCACTTTGACTATCGGTTTTGAGCAGAGCTGGTAGTGTTAGAAATCTGACATTACAAGCCCTGAGGCGCCTAACAGGCTCGGGCTGTAGGCCTTCTCCTTCTTTTAAGGAAGGCGAGGATTAATTATGTTAAGCTGGTAAACCCAGCCAGCCAGATGAATCCACGGTGTTTCAGCTTCTTCGCCCTCTACGTACTATTCAAGGCGGTCCTTGCTCTAAAAAAAGAGCTACCGGCGGCGGGCGGCGTTCCTGGCTTTCTCCAGGCACGCAGCTTCTTCGCTACGTCCTTATTTGCTTCTTCCGAGAAAAAAGAAATTGAACCTTGTTTTGGCGGACCTTTTTTTGGCGGATATGATGGAATCGGTAGACATGCCAGGTTTAGGTTCTGGTGACTTTGATGTTCATGGGGGTTCGAGTCCCTCTATCCGCAGAAATTGGAACTGGATATGCCATCACTAGGCCTTGCAGACTTGCGGCCTTCTTTCTCTCCGGCCTCTACTCGTTGGGTGACTAGAGCCTATACTTCGTTTCAGCCAACGCTGCAAAAAAAATGCCGTAAAGTGCATCAGCCATCTACGAAGATTGAGCTGCGCCCTGATGTTCAACCAATGAAAGTTGAAAGTCGAGTCACGAAGTGACCACGAATCTACTGCGTAGATCCATCTTTACCATGATGCAATTACTTTTTCATGACATACTTTTTATTAGATGAGAATGTCTGTTCAGAAATTCTAGAAATGGTAGTCTATCTCAAATTCATAAGTTCCTACCTCTAGAGGGGACCGCCCCCTGTTGATTAACATTCAGCCAAAGAGATTCCTTACCTAAGGAACCTGAGGGCCCCTCTAGAGGACCTTTTTCTCAGATTTAGAAGAAAAGAAGAAACCAGATTATGTTAGAAACATCATTAATATACGAGCCCATTATTTCGAAGGAAATATTCGTTAACGATCAGCGAGAGAATCCCAAATTACAACCAGCTGTCTCTGTTTGTGCTGTTTTGAAGGCCAAGACCATTTTCAAGTATTTCAAGTCTTACCCGAAAACTGAGAGGTCATATTTGTACAATCCAACAAGAGGTGTATATCAACAGTTAGCAGATTGCGAAATAGGAATCTTGATACACAAGATTTTCCACCGAGGCGGTTTACATCAACCCTCTGTAAACGCTGTCAAAGTTCTGGTTGATGAACTACGACTTGGGAAAGACGCTTTTCTGGGAAATCCAGTCTTTGATACCCAGCATATCGTTTTCTCCAACGGTGTACTCAAACTTCCGGGGGAGTTCTCTTCCACCTTTAACCCTGAAATATTTTCCATTAACCCTTTATCTTTCTCCTATAACCCACATGCCCAGGCCCCTTTATTCCAGAAGTTCCTCCAGGATGTATGTGCACCTCATCAGGATCGCATCGAATTTCTCAGAGCTTGGTTTTGGGCTGTGATCCATTCTTATACGGAGGTTCAAGTCTTCCTTTATATACTAGGCCCCGGAGGAATTGGAAAATCAGTCCTCGAAGTTCAGATCACCGGGCTCATCATGATCACTGGAAACTACCCTTTGGAGTCCAAAGATGCTTGCTATTGGAGCCATTACTCGAAGGATGCGCATCTTCCCGGCCGATAACGTCTGCACAGATAGACGGGAGCTCATTTCACAAACCGCAGAGGGCTGGAAAGGTGTCCTAGCTCCAGAGCTCCCCGGAATCTGGAACTGGGCCACCACGATGGACCCCCATCGAGCTGAAGCTCTCCTCAGGTACACTAATGAAAATGTACCAAGTTTACTTACATAGTGTCAATAAAGAGTTAGAAGAGCAAATGAACGTCATACTCGCATGGGTTCGCGAAGAATTAGAGGAAGGCCCAGGTGCGTACATCGGTTTCAAGCTCAGGGCAGATCCCAAAGGATTGCCGGAGACTTTTAGGAGAAGGACGTTGTATCCTACTTTTGAGCTGTGGGCCGCTAAGAGAGGGATCCACATCTCAGGACACACCAAATTCTTCTCCGAATTACTACACCAACTGATCAAAGAAGGTTATAGGGCAACCAAGATTAGGAGGGAATTCGGGATGTTTATTACCGACGTCCAGATCAAAAGTGAGGTTTACAACCGAGATCTTCTGGGGCACCGCTTCACGTAGATGAACCAGTACAGGAGAGTTCGGAGCATTCTGAGAAGTCTGAGCACTTGACCAACCTCGGCCCTTTGAGGAAGGTAGATTATCAGGCGCCTCAAAAAGGAGAACAACATCCAGTTTTAATTAGCCAACTATATGATCACTACTTGACTCTGTTAGCCAACAACAGTCCTCTCAAACGAATTCTCAATAAAGCCTCTAGAGCATACCATTACGATTCTGAGAAAATCACCCAGAAACACTTAGAAGGACTCAAGAATAAATAACCGTCGAGCGAATATATCACCAAACTCTTTCGGGTGATAGAACGTGGCCTCAACATTGTCAAGAACTTTGGTGGTATACCGTTAACCTATAAATCAATGGGAGTTTCACCCCGAATCATCCTTATCTGCTATGGGAAAAGCATCAACAATACTAAGAAAGTGATACGAGATGAAGTGTACACTCATCTGGTCCAGGTGGCTGGAACGGACATGGCCATTGTGGACTTCGATCTGGCCAGTTGCTATACTTCGATTCTTCTGGGGCTCTATCCGGCCCATCTAGAGGCCCTTAAATATGCCGAAAATAGGCCTGTGGGAATATATCCGCCAAGAATTTGAGAACAATAATCGGGGCCATGTTTACAATAAACCTGCTGTGAAGATCTGTGCGTACTCCTCCCTCTTTGGGGGCGGGAATCAAGCCATGATCCATGGAATTCTGGATTCCTTTCGGAGATGCAGCCATGACTCCGTCTGAATTTAAGAAATCAGCGGATTACGAACATTTTCACATCATTGCTAGGAATGTCACCGCCGAAATGCCAAATTCGGCCATTATCACAGACTTTAGAGATATCTCCAACTTCATCAAACTATGTTATATGGATGATTTTCTCATAGGCCCCACGGGGCATCATTACAAAGTTACTCCAGACACTTTTCGTACAGCCTATCCGAACTATCTTCAGTCTTTCGAATTCGCTCTCTTAGTGGATAGTACTTGCAGAGTAATGGCCCAATTCCCGAGAGTGGAGCTGATAGGGCATTATCATGACGGGAACGTGTTGATTATTCCCCAAGAAGAACTCACTGTAGTGACAGAGGCTCTCCAAGATAGAGTCCGGCTTTTAGGGGAGGCCCTAGGGTTATGCTATACTCAGAAAATAGAGGTCAAGAAAATCTATCATTAGGAAAAAGGACGTCATTATAACTTGGTTTAAGAAAAGTGCGGAGTTCCATTTATTCGGTTTTGTGTTTACCATCTCTCTCAAAATGGTTAAAGAAGATCCTACCATTCCCGGAGAGGATAATGTGGTTATTGAGGAGTGGAGAGAGGAGAATCAGCAGTCGAAAAAGGAAGAAGGTTTCAGTATGGATCATAAAGAGGTTTAGACATACATAGCCTACAGGTTTAGCGCATTTCCTGCGCACATTTGCCTGTAGGTATGGAAGATAGACCTACATTTTACGTACATTTTGACTTTTCGTTTCCTTACATTTTCATCAGAAAACAGAAGAAAGAAAACAGGAGAAACAATTATTAATATGAAACATCATATGATATCTAGATCTCTTTGTGCCCCGTTATTATTCGCACGTCCAGGGCGTTTAACAAAACTACCAAGAGTGCGCTCAGCTTTAATCAAGAGAAAGATTAGGATTCCTAATCTTCTGACAGGGTTTAACGTCAAACCTTTCATTGATTATACCAGAGTGTCCGTTAACACAGTCCTCAAGTGGCTAAAACTGTCTTCAGTATTTAGCCTTAGTATCTCCGTCATGTCATTCCTCTTATTTGTTATCCTTCAAGTACTTATTTTAGTTCAAGAAACATCATTTCTGAAGCTTTTGAGATCTTTGAGAAATTGATAATCCAGATTTTAGTTCTAAAGGATTCTCTTTATTCCTTACTAGGTTTACAGCCAAAACCTTCGGGGAATTTTCTTTTCCAACTTGACGATAGTTTCTTGGAGTTAACCTCCGGCTTATCCGGTATTGTGAGTATACACTTGATCAAACTAGTGATACTCACATGGCTACTTAAGCTGATCTTGACAGTATGAGGATCTTTAATTTGGACATACTTTATTACCCAAAATGGTGGTTCCATAAGCTATGGTCCAAGCTCCAAGATTTCTGGATATACTTGAAAGAAAGTTTCGTCTCTCTATGGGGCTGGCTGGATTTCGCGGTCTCTTGGATTCATGGACCTGATCCCGAGGGCCAAGGGCCTCAGTCGGGCGGAACACCCTCTAGGAATCGGCCAGGTTCGGAAGGGAAAGTGTATGAGACAGGACAAATGTGGTTTATCTCTCTCGGGTGATTTATATGTGGACTGGAGGGCCAAAGGTCTTTCTTTCACTTCTTCTACTCTTTCTTTCACTTCTACAGTTATATCTTTGACTTTTTGACTTTCTAAGATATGACTGTCTAAGGAAACTGGGTTATAAGGATTCAGGGTAGTAGAAGGAAAGAAAGATTCTTGACAAAAGAGAGTGTCTGCCATACAAAGAGAAGCTCCAGAATGACGGTCTATATTATAGACTTACTCCTTAATGACCACTCCATTTATATACATCCCTGGTTCTCTCCTAACCTTGGTTACCTTGTACCCCTCAGATGTCAGGACTTGTAAGAGCTCGTTTGATAATCTTGTGTGCTGTATAGGAGTAAGATCTCTCCGGGTAGCACACATTTCGTAGGTTGGATACAAAACCTTTTTACGGGCAGTTTAAAGTTCACTCTTTGAATCAGATCTCTTAAACTTGAAACCGATAAAGGATCCTTTTCCTGGTTCCAATTCTTCTCTAACCCCAGCAAATAGATGATTTATATGTTCTTCTGACTCTTGAAGAAAAGCTAAGGGACCATTTCATGTGTATTTATTAGATAGTTCTTTGCCTTTTCATAAGGCCAACTCCAAGCCCAATTAAAGAAAGATTCCTGACAATTCTCCAGCAAACATACCCTTCCATACTTCAGGACCCTCTGTGAAACCAATGAGATCTTCTCTTTGTTTATAAATGTTCTCTGCTGGGAAGACTCTTATCCTTCTATTTAGAGATCCTGTTGTCTCTTTAGAACCCAAAGGATAGTTAGCGACTACCATTAAAAGTAGTTCCTTACTTAATGTGAACTTCAGCTGACTCTTGAATAGACTTCTTTCTACCCATGAGGAAATCTCCTCCCACACACTGTTTCAAGAGAGAAAGATCTAAAGGAGATCTTTCACTATCACTTCTAATGATCAATTTCCTTGAACTTAAGTTTAAGATTTCAAATAAATTATTATTCAATTCCTTTAGTTTCGTTGTGACACAAGCTTTCTTTTCAATTAAAGCAATGATCACTTTCACAAATGTGGATTTTCCAGTAAGTAGCTCCTCCCCATCCCAAATGTATACAAAGATTTGAGCATCTCTCCAAGAAGATAGAATGGCCCAAACCCACGATCTAAGAAAAGCGATACGATCTTGGATGAGAGCAAAATTCCCTTACAAATCTCTTCCAATTAGGAGCCTTTGCCTTAGGGTCATAATTGTATGACAAGGCACTAATAGCCAATATCTCTGGAGTGAAATCAGTGAATTCATTTGTCTCAAGATTGAGAACCCCGTGAGTTAGCAAATATTAAGTGTTTCATATCATAAACTGGGTAACCAATTAAAGCATCCGGTCCGAATCTGATTTCGTCTGCAAGCCTTTTGAGTGCACTTACAGAAGGTAGACTTAAGTCACATTCTTCCAAAATGTGGTTTCTCAAGACTGCTAATTCCTTTTGCGTTAACTCTTGGTAAATACCTAAATTTGGCATATAGACATAAGACAAGTCTAACTTAGGATAAGATTTGAAATGCCTGAAGATAGTTTTCTTCCTAAACACCTCGCTCGCGAATATGTGGGTTTCATCTCGTACTTGCGCCCTGTCTAAATGTCTTCATAGTTTATTTTATCATAAACAAGAGAATTGGAAACAAGAGAATTGGGTTACTTAAATTGATTCATAAGTATCTTCCTATTTTTGCCATTTTATTCATTTTCTATTTCTTTGGGGGAATAGGAACTTAAGCCCCCTTTTAACCTTTTAACCTTGAGAAATCCTGGTTAAAGGCTCCAAAGTCCCTATCTTGATCTTGACATACATACAGACTCATTTGAGAAATAAATACTTGTTAACAGCACCAAAGACGGCACCAAAAAGAAAAATCCGTCAGAATTTGAAATACATACAGAATTTGCTATGCTAAATACTGATTAAACGGCAAGACAGATCAGTATATTCAAAAGACAGATCAGTATATTCATTACATACAGACTAATTCTCATACTAATTCTCATCCTCATGATATCTCTAGCATTATACAATACATACAGAAATCCATAATGGACCGGGTAAATCAAAACCTACCTTCTAGCATCTTTCAGCCTCTTGTTATTTCAGCCTGTTTGAAGCCTCTTCTTCTTTCAGCTTGTTTCAACCTCTTTAAGCCTCTTCTTGTGATGAACCTGATTCTGATGGTGAAGCTTCCTTGGAGGGCTGCGGGTGTTGCTTCGCTAGCTTCCTCTAAGCTTCTAGAGTTAGTCGGAAACCTTCTCTGGCAACCTCTGGTACGGGTAGGACTGAATCTCTCTCTCCTGCTTTCTCGAGAGCTATGTTTGGTATGATCTCGTCGTTTGGTTTTCTATCTGGGATCTTATTATCTCCCTTGCCATAGATAGAGCCAGGTCCATAAGGTTGCAACTCCAGCTATAACGATGACTCCTCCAATTATGAACAATATCAGAATTAGGAGACTATGAACTAGTTTTGGTTTGACCTTCGGCCGGATTTATGGTTTCTATGGGTGTTGATGGTATTTATGAGAGTTTTGTTGGTATGGTATTTACTAACTCAGATAAAAGATAGAGAATGATTGGTTTTAACATCATTATAGCGAACACCCCTATGGGTATTAACCAAACCAGGCGAATTCGAAACTTCATTAACCATAGGAACCATAACCAATCCTTCCCGTTCTTCATCAGTTTTCTTCATCAGTTTTCTTAACGTAATGAGGAGGCCCATAGGGTGAAATCTTGAAAGCTCGAGATTCGGAACCTTCTTTCTTCTCATTTCTCTCAAAGGTTCCGCTCATCCCAGTTAGCTCATATGGCAAGGAGATGGAGAAAAGAGAACGAAAACGCGGCAAAGGCGCAGCGGCGGCTGAAAGCCGCGGCTCGTAGGACATTTTGTTTTGAAAGTGGGCCTTCGACCAAAGCACAACAAAGAAACGAATATAGAAACACACCAGCTTGTTCCCGCTGTGCTTGGGGCTTACGAGTGGAACCGGCGCGCGCGCTATGCTCAGGGACCCGCAGCCTCATCTTGGTCAGAGAAGGAGAAAAAAGGATCGTGGGGCCGAAGGACTACTTCGCAAGCTTCTTCTTTCTCCTTTTATATGCAGCAGAGCCGTAGCCTGCTGCGCTCTCTTTGCCCTAAAAGCCGCAGGCCCGGTCAAACAAACCGTGGCTTTGACCAACTTGTTCTTCGGCCGTTCTACGGCGGCCGGCGCCACTACCCTTGTTCTTGGGAGAGAGCCTGAGCCTGTTAAGCTTAGCTTTATGGCTGACTTCTTATAATATACAATCTCTTTCATTTACCCGAAGGAAAGTTTAAATCCTTTTTGAACGCATATACGAACTGCCATAATTACTCAATTAGTGAGAGCTTCTATATAAAGTTTGGGCATAGCAGGACTTGAACCTGCGACCATTAAGTTAAAAGCCTAATGCTCTACCAACTAAGCTATACACCCAGAAAGCCTTGATGATGAGGCCGCAGGTCCAGACGGCGAAAAACAACTCCGGCCTAAAAAGCTGTAAACAGAGCGTTTCGCGATTTATCCAATCTCAAGGCGTAGCGAAGATATATTTATGATTATTGGAACTGTAGGACAAAGAAACAGGAAGAAGCGAGGAAAAGGAATAAAGAAAGCCACCACCAGAGATTTCACAGCCACCTTTTTTACCACTTTTCCCTCCCAGAAAATAAAAGTGGTACATAAAAGTGGTGGATTTACGCTCAGAACCTGACACAAGTGCCGCCCCACAATTCACTTCCTATCCAAGGAAGAAAAAAGCTACGGCTAACCTGAATGGGATTGGCCCTTTTCCCACAGCCAAAAAAAAGCTCCGCCTCACATATTCCTTATCATATAATTACACTCGCCTAAATATGCTTTAAAGAAGCTTTCTAGCCCAACTTGTTATTACACCACTAAGACCGGAGCTTAGATTGTTCTCTTTTCTCCCGGAACCGCTGTCTCAAACAGCGCACTCCAATCCAAATCGTGATCCTTGGCAGACAGCTTTCCCTCAATCAAATACCAACATAGCTTTATTGATTGTGAATATCTGCGGCCTGGAGTGCCGCAGAATCTAACGATTCTTAGCCAACCCTCCACCCGTAACCCGCGTTGTGCGGACAATGACTTGGCCTAGTCCCCCTCTTGGCGTGGCGCCAAAGACAGCGCATTGTTCCATCTGCTGCCTACGGCCCTTCTTTGTTTTGCCAAGGTGTAAACACTAGATCGTAGCGAAGTGGCAAATGACCTTTTACGTATTATCCAGCTGCTAAGCCACAATTAGATTGTAATGGGTCTATTACGTAAGCAATCTAGCGCGCACTTCTTCGACCCTTATTCTCCCTTTGAAGGTTCCTTATTTTGCTTCGATGAGGATAGGCTTAGTAGGATTCGAACCTACAACATCACCGTTATGAGCGGTGCGTTTAAACCAATTAAACTATAAGCCCTAGATTGGCTATGCCCACTGCAAATCAAGCGAAACCAGCGGTCTTCATAGGCTTTATGTTCTGGGAGGCAGAATAAAAAAAAAGGCTTTTTTTTAGAGAAAAAGACCAAAGAATAAGCAAGCTTATTCTCTGCTCGATAAGCAGGGTTAGCCTTTTTTTAGGGTGGAATAAACTTTTAGCTCATAGACTGAATGCACCAGTGTGCCGCACACTAAGCTCCGCTGCTGGTCTAACGCTGAATGCTTGATCTAGGTTGACCTTAGGAAAATCCTACTTAGAACTCTCTTACTCATCAAACATCAGGTTCAGACTTTCCTAGTGTTTTTTCAGAAATTCTGCTTAGAGAAGCTGTTCTGCCTTTTATTTCGTTTCTACCTACATAGCGGTGAGCATCTACAGATTAGGATTTCGTTTCACTCATAATTATATCCATAGTGGCTATCAACACTGCAGTGCGCCTTCCCTTACAGACGGAAGTCTATGCTTAGAGACCCGGTCCCAAGATCGAGCCTAAACCGCGCAACCCGGCCGAGGGGCCGCCTATTGACCCCTCGGTCTGGAACGGCAAGTAAGCTATCTGTGTAGCTCGGTCAATCTCGAAGTCGCTTAACAATAAGGAATCTCGAATAATAAAGTGGTCGCCCTGGCTCTTCTTCAGGGAATTGATTTAGGAATACTCATACCCAATTGAGGACTCTTCCCCTAGTATTCCTCTTTTAGGTGGAGAAAGGAGAGAGGGTCAGCTGGATAGGCGGCTTGGTCCCCACCGAGGAGGACGTAGCCCTAACCTCTGCTGGTTCCAATAGATCCCTGATCGTCCTCACACCGGAATGATTCTCAGATCCAGGAGATATTTGCTACCTACCAGACCTTTATTCATATATGTATTTTCCGATTCTTGAAGAGCACCCTGACTGAAAGGTCTGTTTCTAACACATCACAAATTTTCGTGCAACCTGCCTACGAAGATAAAGAAGCAGCCAATCTAACTTCCAAGATATGCAGTCCCATTAGCTAGGTAGAAACATCACAGTATACAAAATACGTCCTAATCCGCGAATGAAAAATCTAGAAATTAAGAAAGAAAACCCGTCTGGAATCCCGTTTTCATGTGAAAGTGAAAAAGAGATCGTTCTACAATACCAAGCTTCAAAAGAAAGAATTTATTTCTGATAGCTATACGAGCCTTCTTCTTTCTTATTATATACGTGATTACAAAATGTGCGTGATTACAAACTTGTATTCACATTTACATGCCCACTTCGGAAGCGTGAACCCCACCTGCCAACGGCTCGCTTCGCTCTATTTAAATTAAACACGAGTAGAGCGAGCTTTTTGATTAAGGCTCTTCGCTGTTTGCTTGGCAGGATTCGTTCGCAGAACGAGCTGCCAACGGCACGTTACACGTGCCGCCTTGACTGACCCCTTTTAGAATTCACATTAGCACTTGCAACAGCACCAACAACAGACTTCGATTACTTTCATCTGAGCGAAGACCGAAGACCTTATTAGTGATTCTTTTCTTTTTTCTATTGAGTTAGCTTTTACTCCTACTTCTTTTTCCTTCTTCTATTATACTGACGGCTAAACTCCGGACGATGCGTGGCAATGATGTGTGTGATTTACTCATGTTTATCTCAGTCACTATTTAGAATATTCAGGAAATTCCGGATTTATTCCTTCGTTGAACGGGATTTTCTACGGGTGGAGGATCTGCGATGGCTCATGTTATGAATGCTGTTTTTACCAGTCGAAGAGAAGGAGTTGTAAGAGCGGTAGGCTTCCCTTTCTGACAAGTTAAGCTAGTAAAATAGTCAAACCAGGCCCACCTAATGACGTGAGTTCCAAGTTCCTCCTTGACGTAGAGGAGTGACTGCTAGGGCACCCTAGTACGTTTAATACCTATTTTCACTACTGCTTCAACCATCAATCCGTTTGCGCTTCTCTTATATGGCTCTCACTCCTTTCTCGATTCTCTAACTTTCAGGGAAAGAGATCTACTCGTACACGTAACGTACGTTCTCGTAGTTCTATGGACTGTTGTTAATAGTCATAACTTTTGTCATTTGAATACTCCACCTAAGGAGTGAGTGAGGAAAGAACACAAACCATAGAAGTAAGTTTGATTAAGAATAAGTCACAACTATATTCTCTTCCTAAAGAGAGATCGTGAGTCTTGTTATTACCGTTCCTTTGCAGGTTTATGTCATTTTGCAACATGTTGCGGCTTTTTCTAAATGGGAAGGAACTAGTGGAAATACTGCGTAACCATTTTGCGCCTCATCAACACTGCATAAACTTTCGCTGAGTGTATTCTAAAAATCCCCTTACATTAGATTACTCAAGGCTTTTCACCCTTATGGCGAATGTGTATATTTTGTCTTTAACGAAGTATGAAAGGACTTAGAACATATGGAAAATGAAGAATGACCCTCACTTCCGATTCGACTTGTCTTAACAACGGGTCAACTCAACATACCAAGCTTCGCTAAGTTTACGCTAGGAGATAGCAATCTGTATGAAGATGTGAATATATTACACACATACATACTTTGTATTTGTTCTTGAATGCCAGCTTCATCTCTTTTTTTGGGCTGATTTTGTACCTCTTCTGTTCCTTGCTACTGATTCTGAATGGGCTGCGAGCATGCCTGTTCTGGAGTGGCTTAGCACTTAATTTGCAGATGACAGTGGAAGATGACAGTGGAAATCGCTTCATCTTTGTTACTATTCTCCCCCATGGAATATTTATTCAAAGTGGAATGTCTGATTACTGCTCGGAAAAGAATCTAAAAAAAGTTCTTGTAGTATAAATGATGATACCTGTCTATTGGCTTTAGTATTAGACAAATGATATCTTACAGGGAGATCTCGAGTATTCCTTTTCTAGATTATTCACCAAAAGACTTGGAGTATGCATTGGGATGGAGCATGATATTAGACCTATATGTATCTACGTAAAAAAAATTGAGCAGGGCCGGACGTGGACACTTTCAAATGAAACGGTGGTTGATACAACTAAAAGCATAAAGGAACGAACTTAGTTCGAAGTCCTTATTTATTTTAGCTAATACTGCAGGTATTAAAACGAAGTCCAAAACACTTTTAGATAACTATCAAAGTTGTATGGGACAGGCCACTGTTAATCTACATCTACCGTAATTCTTTATTGAATACTTAGGAGACTGCGAGGCTTTAATACCGATATTTGGATCTATAGTAAAAACCATACCAATCTATTCAATAAAAGAGTATAGGAATCCCTTCCCGCTTATGCGTTACAGAAAGCCACATTCCTTGAACTATGGGAAGAGAAGATTGGTAGCTCAAACCATGTAAATATGGGTGAGTATGGAACTACTTTACTAAATATCTTTCCTAGAGTTTTGAGGTCAACGAGAACGTTGCGAAATTTGCTCTTATTAAACTAGCTTTGTTAGATGAGTTTGAGAAATAAATGTCCGAATACTTTTAGAAGCTATAACTGGTGTATGGAAAACATTCGTTCCCTAGACATGTCTATTTTTCTTAAATCCTAAGGAAGGATGAACACTACAATACCGTCTACCGGTGTTTAAAAGGTAAGTATAGGTACCATTATTCACAGACTGGAGTCCTGTTTTTCTAGGTTATTTTCTCTAGACTTTAGTGATGACAACAGCCTTCTTACGCTAAAATGCTTGCAATAAGACCAAATTAAAAATCTTATTCCTAAATGCTAAGGAGAGCACATACCGACCTTCCAGAAATAGCAGCACAGAACACTCAAGCTGATTAGGACAAGTATACCAAAAACTTAAAGGGGGACCGTTCGTTGGAAAAATTACCAAATAAACAAAACATTAGTTCTGTTTAGTACACCAAGCACGCGATTCTGTGTAAACTGTCATATTTCACGACAGCAGTTTGCTTCTGTTTCAAGCTGACAATTCAGGCTTAAAATTCCAATCTCGGATCATCCGAAGGTCTTCGTGAGAATGCCGAGGCGAACCTACGAAAACCGAAGACCCGCGATAGCTTGTCGAGGCGGCGCACAACGCAGGCTTTCATCGAGTTCTAGTTTTGGATTTAGTTCTAGATAAAGAATCTAGTTCCAGATGAAAATCTAATCTCAAGATCAAGATGAAAACAAAGGTCTAGAGAGTAAAATGAAAACAAAGGTCTAGTCTAAAGTCTCAAGATTAAGTATCAGGCAAGCTTCGCGTTCTATTACTAGGCCGAAAGACTAATCTCAGGCAGGGCGGTTATCAAGCAAGCTAAGCTTAGTTCATAGTTTGAGGGCAAATGCCCAGAAAGACATCTGCTCTTAGCAAAATGTCGCGTTTTAGTCATGACCGAAGCTACTCTGACCTTTTCACAGATAGCTTCGACAACGAAGCTTCATATGAATCATCATATGAATCACCATCTAAATCATCATATATAAGGCTTTAGAAGAATTGCAATAAACGATAGGGCACTACTCGAAGTCTTGATCGTCTCAGCTTTAATGTCAAATGTAGCGTCTAGATTCACTTCGCGAGTAGTGGCTAACTTGGACTTGAAATAGTGTTATCTTGGTCTATATAGAAATCAAAATCTACACACAATGAACAAATTTGTTACTTTCTTCCAGAATATCTAAAGGGGCTTGACACCTTGTATTGCCGTGCCACCTGAGGGACGAGCATGCGTGTATAGCCCTAGTAGGGCGGGTCCCAACCGACGAGGTGCTTCTACCTCACGGTGCGTTCCTGGTAATAAGTAAGGTCTAAAGCACAAAAAAATTTCAGAAGTGTAGAGTACAACATAGAGAGAACCCGCTAAGAGTCTCGAGACTCCAAATTCATCAACATAAGTGAACTGTATGACGACGCTTCGTAAAGACGCGCTTACGAGCTGTCATTGAGTAAGCGCAAAGCGAGGGGCACGAAATAGACGGCGGCGTGCCTTGATCGGCCAAGGATGGAATAACAGCACAAGATCGCCAAATATTGATCTTGCAACTAGACTCAACCGGTCAACGAGGTAAAGAAGCCAGGGAGCTTCCGACATAGGGAGGAGGTCTGGTCGTGAGATCAGATACCGTCCAGTTGGCAGAAGACGACGATTCGGGCCGAAACTTTCTTATAATAAGTAAGATAGGCAACACAAGATGTGTGTCGCCGACCAGAAATCTAGACGTTTTTTGGTGCTGACTTTAGGGGTGGGTGACAAAAGGCTGAAAAAGCCCCTCATCTTGACCATCGAAAGTACTTCAGGGGAAGACTTTTGGTGCGCGCGTATTGGTCAATCGCGGAGTGGCGACATATGCCACTCGCGGAGTAGCAGAACATTTTGGTGATAGCATAACTGCTGCAAAAGTCATGGGTTTGATGGCCTGGGCTTAAACTCTGCTTCGACACTGGAGCCGTCTAATGAATAGGAAGAAACTATCACGTGCGCTTCTGAGAGGAGGGAAAAGAAGAGGAGGGGGAAAAGGAAGAAGGCTTGGAGCCTATTTCTTCCAATCCTACTTAGTCTCCCCTTCTTACCTTTTCTGTGAGGAGACTGTGTTCGATGCCACAGTCATATGTAGTGTAGGATCTTCACTATTTATTTCAACAATTACCATATATATGTATGGTCCTTGCTTGGAGTTAGAAGATTCAGTGGTACTTCAGTAATTTACCAATTTCTTTATGCAATGAGTCGGAGTTTTTTCAAGGATTACTACATGTTCTATTTGCAGGGAACAGCTCTGCTCTATACAACATATGCTATTTGCAGGGAACAGCTCTGCTCTATACAACATATGCTATTTGCAGGGAACAGCTCTGCTCTATATAACATATGCTATTTAAAGTGCTTTGCTTCGGCTAAGGAATGATGTTCTCGATCCTCCTTTCTTATGAAGATATGCCGCTATTGGGGATTCATGCCAGAGCCGTAGTGCTGACAAGAATCTGCATTGGATCTAAATAGAATTACTCCTTTTCCGTGGAAGGAAGATGGTACATTGAATCACCAGTCTCATTGGCCTCCAAAGCAAAGAAAGTCCCCGGCCTTCTCTTGACCTGGTCATTTGGGATCATGTTTTGGAGAGGTCGTTATGCTGTGGTCTGCCAGGAGAGGGAGCTATGAGGTAACTCTATGGCAGGTTATAGTTAATAAACTACCGTCCAGGTCTACGATCGAATTGCCTTTACGCAGGAATGGCAGTATTCTGCTAAAGTGCAAGGAGATATTGGGACAGACAGCAGCCCCGTAGTTAACCACGCTACAGAAGAAGAGGCACGTGCGGCGATCGCTGCCTGGCGGGTTCCGGCTGGCAGATTTTTTAGGCCTCAAAACACGAGGGTAATCTCACCTTGGAAAGGAAAAGAAGGAAAAATTGGCTTTAGATTAAGAGAAATTGGCTATGATGAATAAGGCCGGAGGCGGCTTCGTTAGAAGTTGCAGATCGGAAGGTTAGAGATGCGGATCTGAGAATAAAGGACGCGGATAAGCGTCATTCATGATGGGATTAGGAATGAACAATCGAGAGGTCAGTTCCCGCAAAGTATCATAATCAAATTTCAGCTAATTTGATACATCCGAAAACGAAGCTGGACGGTAAGCGAAGGACATGAAGAACATGGGAGACCTGGAAAATGACAAAAGATTCCCAAACAAAACAAAGAGACCTTCGGCTGCACTTCCTTTGGCTTTCAAAAAAAGAGTTCCTGAAGGGCTCAGAGAAAACAACTTGGTTTCTCCTCTTACTTACCGCTTTTTTTTAGAGTAAAGTTGGCTTTGGTGGCAAGCGAAAATGGAAGAAGCTCTACGCACCCACTTTCGCGGAAGCAAACAAGGATGAGTTTACGAAGGAATATTTTCTCTGACTTGTGGAGCTTGCCAAGTTTTTTTTTAGTTCCTTGTCTCTAGATATTCAATATATTAACATATAGAGAAAGGTCAGACTTTTGAGTTAGACTTCTCCTTCGTGAGACGACACTTTGCTTTGTTTTTTGACTCGTGCTTTATTTAAGAAATAGGTTAACTTTAGAAAGAAAAAAGAGGCAATTTATGGATAAGCAATTGTTTCTCAAATCTCTGATAGCTACTTTACCGAAATGGATACATCAATTTAAAACATCGAAACATGAAAATATATTATATACCAATCCAGATTACCTGTTTAAATTACTACGGCTTTTGAAACATCATACCAATACACGTTTTCAAGTTTTGATTGATATTTGCGGAGTTGATTATCCCTCTGTGCGACTTGAGGGACATAAGACCATGCGTATAGCCCTAGGGCTATAGGTTTCTCCCAGCCGACGGGATGTTCCTACCTCACCATGCGCTCTTGGCAACGGAGACAGTATGAAGCGTGAGGGACAATGTAAGAAGTGTATGATACAGCATATAACCTGCTAGGAGTAGCAAGACTATTTGATCAACGTAAGTGAACTGTGCGACGACGCTTCGTCAAATCGCACCCTACGAGCTGTATTGAGTGGGGCCGTGATTGGGGACACGATGAGAAGGTGCGTGCCTCGTTCGGCCAAGGATCACCGGAGTAGAGCACAGGATCGTCCGATCTTGCCCTAAAGTCAAAATGTCAACGAGGTAAACCCAATGGGCTCCCCTAGTCGGGAGATTGGGTCGTGAGACCCAATACCGCTCAGTGGGCAGAAGACGACTCAAAAAGCGAAGGCTCACCCGTAATGAGTGAGATAGGCGAGAATTTGCCGACTCGAAAAGTGCTGACTTGAATCTTGAGTGACGAAACACTAAAAAAGGCCACTCATCTTGATTGACCACGGAGCGGCCGAGCCCGCAAGCAGTGTGCGCGTATTCAATCGCGAAATTGCGACATACGCCACTCGCAGAGTGGCAACACATTTTAGTGATAGCATAACCGCTGGAGCCAAAAGTCATGGGCAACCTCGGTTGACCTGGGCCTAAACTCTGCCTCGCCACTGGAGCCGTATGCGGGGAAAACTCGCACGTGCGGTTCTAAAGGGGGGGAAGCTTGAGCTTACCTATCCCAATCGAAAACAAAGATTTGAAGTAGTTTATAATTTACTGAGTATTCGGTATAATTCACGCATTCGTGTACAAAGCAGTGTAAATGAAATAACTCCAATTTGTTCGGTAGTCGGTCTATTTCCATCAGCCGGCTGGTGGGAGCGAGAGGTATGGGATATGTTTGGTGTGTATTTTTCTAATCATCCTGATTTACGCCGTATATTAACAGATTATGGTTTTGAGGGTCATCCGTTACGAAAAGACTTTCCTTTAAGTGGATGTGCGACATGGAGACATTGATAGCAATGTGGGGGAAGTTCCCATCGGGCCACGGTTTCGGCCTGACCTCACCCAAGCATGCCTTGACTGAAAAGATTGGGTATGAAGCCTTGGGGACAAGTGTACCTCAATAGGGCTCTGGTAAGCCGAAGAGGGACAGCGTAAGCCAATGTATCTAAGCCTCGTGAAAAGGGACCGGGGCGGTGGGCGGTGGGAGCCCTTGGGTCGACTAGATAGTCCGACAGACGGTGAACGGATTAGCCTCTATCTACTGGGCACATTGAAACCGCATAAGTTCATCGGGGTGGAGTACAGTCCACAAACTTGGCATAGGTTTGGTGCTATCAATGGAAACATGGTAAGCCCATATCTCTCTATCCGGAGGTGAGCCCGTAAGGGCACATAACGAGATATGGGTAAAGGAAAAACCCCAACAAGCACGGATCGCGTAATAATAGCACGGATGAGGTGGCATAACCTGCACCTCATAAAAGAAAATCCATCTTGATGTTTCGCTGACTTGGGTAAAAAGTAATATTCACTACAATTAGAGCGAAGCAATCTAAGGGCAGCTCGACTTTAATAAGCACAAGGTTGAACCGTAGAAGAAAGCGGTCGCCCCGCTGAGCTCTTTAGTCCTGCCAAGGATCAATCGTAGTGGTTCGGTAGTCTGAAACCTAGAAAGGCCTACGAACTCCAACGCAAACTAGTCACTAATCTCAGTGCATAGGCCTGTGGGTCGGATCTACATTCCGGCCAGCAAATGTAGCGCGGACGCTATGGATCATGCTTTCCTGTGGCGGGCTTCGACTTGGAACCCCTGAAATGTCAATATCTGGTGCTAACGATGTTTGCGCATGAACCTAGAATGGCCCTGCGGACGCTTTGCAAGGGCATTTAAGAATATATTGGAGCTGTATGAAGGGAAACTCTCACGTACAGTTCTTATGGGGGAAAGCCCGAGCCTACCTATCCAAACATTTTGAAGTCCGCTATGATGATTCAGAAAAACGTGTGGTTTCTGAACCTATTGAGATGACGCAAGAATTTCGCTATTTCGATTTTGCTAGTCCTTGGGAAGTCGCGTCGTTACGAATCAAATGACAAGTAAGCACTGTTGCTTGAAGCTATCTTGAAAATATGCAATTACTATGGAATTGCATCCTAGCCTGGTTCTATGGCATGCTGAATAATCCGCTTCGCCTGTTTGAACCAAACGCGGGGAGGTTAAGAAGCGGCGCTCAGGCAAACATAGATTTTTGGCATTTTCTGTCTCCTTAGAGAAAAAGCTTAGCTTATTGTTGCGCCGTACACTCTCTCTGGAAACGCAAAGCGCTATCCAAAGGCAAAGGAGAGAAAAAATGAAGCAAAAGAAAGAGCTATTTTGTTTTTGGGGTCTAAGACTCTTTAGCTTGTAGCTTCTACGGTGGGAAGGGAAACCTGCTTTGTTAGGCGAACGAATGAGAGGGTCGAAGAGGAAAGCTCAGAAAAGAGAATCCAGAGAATCCATTCTCTTGAAGCGAAGTGCAGTTTATGGGCTTTTAGGCGCTTCGCTCATCTTCCCCCCCCCCCCTCCCTGTCTTGATTCATCATCGAAGATGGTAAATTGAGCACAATCTGAAGGTTCGGATTGTGGAATTATTTATTGGTAGAAGGTTTGATTAATTTATGAACAAATTTGCTGGAACGGAACTATCTACGTTATTAGAACAAAGAATTACCAACTATTACACCAAATTGCAAGTGGATGAGATCGGTCGAGTGGTATCAGTTGGAGATGGAATTGCACGTGTTTATGGATTAAATAAGATTCAGGCAGGGGAAATGGTCGAATTTGCCAGCGGTGTGAAAGGAATGGCTTTGAATCTAGAAAAGGAAAATGTAGGAATTGTTGTATTTGGTAGTGATACCGCTATCAAAGAAGGGGATATTGTAAAGCGCACCGGATCTATTGTGGATGTTCCTGTAGGAAAGGCCTTATTAGGTCGTGTGGTTGATGCGCTAGGAGTACCTATTGATGGAAAAGGCGCCTTAGGCGCTGTAGAACGAAGACGTGTAGAAGTTAAAGCCCCTGGAATTATTGCACGTAAATCCGTGCACGAACCCATGCAAACAGGATTAAAAGCGGTGGATAGCCCGGTTCCTATAGGTCGTGGTCAACGAGAACTTATAATAGGAGACAGACAAACTGGAAAGACTGCTGTAGCTATTGATACCATATTGAACCAGAAAGAAATCAACGCACAGGGCACCTCTAATAGTAATAAATTGTATTGCGTGTATGTAGCAATTGGACAAAAACGTTCAACCGTGGCACAATTGGTTAAGATTCTTTCAGAAGCGGGTGCTTTAGAATATTCCATTATTCTAGCGGCCAGTGCTTCAGATCATGCTCCTTTACAATTCCTTGCACCCTATTCAGGTTGTGCGATGGGAGAATATTTTCGAGATAATGGAATGCACGCATTAATCAGGGCGACCGCGATCACTAGACACCTAGATTATTGGCTTAGGTAAACTGAAGCCTCCATCGGAGTCTGTACATCCCGATGAGCGCGATTGGCTTACCCAAAAAGTAGAAACGACTTGATGGGGACAAGAGCATGCCTCTAAAGGGGTCGGCCAGAGCCGTCCGGTACCGACACCCGAGCGCAAATAAGGCCTCACGCAGAGGCGAACGGGTCAATCGTGAACGCGAGCTGTGGGCGAGTATGCGTATCGGTGGTTCGGACTACCTTGTCCTCGGACGTCGGTATGAACCATGTTCCTCGTAGGGTGATGATGATTAGCACTCGAACCAAAATACAGAGAGGGAACCTCACCTTAAGAAAAGGGACAACCAGCGGAAGCGCGCGACAACGAGCCTTCAGCACTATCAGCTATCAAGCGACAGGGCGAAGCTCTGCGGGGGCTCTCGTAAAACGAGTAACCATCCTAGGCAAACCGGTGAACCCTGTAGTGAAACGGCAGCAGACAACGCTAGCCGCATCATCTGCAGAGGGCAGAGGCCCTATAGTACCGAATGACAGTTCAACTAACACCGGGAAGAGGGCTAGATTGGTATCAAATACTAGATATTTGAACGTCGGGAAAGGGCCAAAAAGGACAACAGCTGACAGTGGGCGCAACGAATACAAGGAGTATCGCGAGCCTCTTCGCCTCTTCATCCAAGACAACGTGGAGCCTTTCCTTCTCTTTGTTCCTTCAGAAACTAGGGTAACTACAGAAGACAGCTTCCGCAAACAGCATCAGGATCCTCCTTTGAGATGAGGGCACAGCAGATAGTTGTCTACAAGAAGCGGGCCACAAACCGAAGAAACTCCAAATCGAAGTTCTCTCACAAGTTGTGGAGAATAGAAATATCACTAGGGAGGTCTACGAAGGGTGTACTAGAAATTAAAGCCAAGCTGTCGCAAGAAGTCATTTTCACTGGGAGCACTCTATGAACTTTTTTTTTAGCCTTCGGCCCACGGGTTTTTCTCTTTTCTCCTAGTGCCAACATACGTGCCTCCGATAAATCATGAGAGAGGGAATCAAGGAATTGTGCATAGAAAAAGGCCACAGGTCCAAATATTTCGACACAGTGCACAGTAGTTTATTCGCGAAACTGCTGCAACGCAGAATAGCCGACAACTGCTTTCCGCGCCTTATCCTTATCTTATAGAGAGAGGCTTCAAAACTCTACTCCAATTCAAAATAGAGTTTTTGGTTGGGAGTCCACCCACAGTTTCGCCAGCCTCATCTTATCAAACATCTATCTATATGAACTTGAGAGCTTTATGCTCATAAGCCTTGAACGAATTCTCGAGAAAAGGAAGACCCATGAAGAACAAACCTAAATAAACCCAAGCAGAAAAGCGAGCTCGTCATAACAACCGTCTAGGGTTATTTATAGAGACAGTAACCGCATAAGGAGGAGATACAAAACCTCCCATCACAAGAACCTACAGCCATAGGATTTCGCCGCGAACGAAATACAGTACACCCGGAGAAAACGTATTTTCCTCTCTGAACGGACGACTCCATACTAGCTAGGTATCGACTTCATAAACTCGCGGAAGGAAAAAAATAACTCGTAGCTAGATCTGTTGTACTAACGCGGCTAATACTCACACTCAGTCTCGAGAAAACTAGAATCATTCCCCAGAACTGGGCCCCAGGATACCTGATCTCACCATACTACCCCAATAGAACTGTGAAATCCAGACAGCAAGCACCAAAATAGAAAGACTGTCAGAGTGAGACTAGAAAGGGACTGGACCTTAAGAGGAGGAAAGTAATCGACTGCCTAGCTAGCGAGGAATTTGGTAATAGAAGCAAAGGCTCAACTCCCCGTTGGATATCGTTCTACAACAAGCACAAAGCCTTTCATGAACATTCACTCGGGCGTCCTTGATCGGCAAGAGGGTATCAAACTACTATCAAAGATAACAAGCAGCGAAGTACCCTCGTAAAATGGCTTTGCGCCTTGCTCCAGTCCTTGCGGCGAAGTACAAACTAGGCACCCAAGCACGGCACGGCTTTACCAAATAGCAAGGGAACCACTACCACTGTCCATAATAAAAGGAAAGCCTCTTGCCAGAATGCCCGATGGAAAAACCTTAAGGAGTGGGCCAGCTGAAGGCAGGCAGCCCTTAAGAGATTGGTCCATAATTCCATATATGAAGGCTAGCAGTATTCCTAGTTTTGTGCAGCATTTCCCCAAGCCTTGGAGGCCTGTCTCGAATCAAACCTCGCCAGGAACTCCTCCGAGACCTGATCCACCCAAAAGACTGAATTGTGCTATCGTCAGAGCAGAGCTGCACTCCAACAAAGTTTGAAAAAAAGATATTTCTTTGTTAGTGCTCAATTTGTGCTGCTACAGAAGTGGAGATGCACCACGTAAGAGCCCTGAAAAGACCTGAAGGCCCGTAACCTAGTGGAACGATTCATGATCGCTCGAAGAAAGCGAATTACACGTTGCTTTGTTTCTTCAGGCATAAGGAATGTCAAAGCCGGTATGAAAGAGTCATGAGCGCGCTAAGTGGCCTACCGTTCAAATCCAGTTGGAGAGCCGTGTGATGGGTGACCATCTTGCACGGTTCGGAGAGGACTTTAGTAAGCCTATTGGTGAACAGAACACTGTCGCCCATAGGTCTGAACTCTTCACTCTATTCTATGATGATCTGAGTAAGCAATCCGTGGCGTATCGGCAGATGTCATTACTATTACGTCGACCACCTGGTCGTGAGGCGTTCCCAGGGGATGTCTTCTATTTACACTCTCGTTTATTAGAAAGAGCCGCTAAAATGTCAGACCAGACTGGTGCAGGTAGCTTGACTGCATTACCCGTGATTGAAACACAAGCTGGAGACGTATCTGCTTATATTCCTACCAATGTGATTTCCATTACAGATGGAGTGCGACGTGACGTGTTAGGATCGGTGAGGAGGCCAGCTTAACCGGCTTCACAGTGCGGAACGTTCCGGATGCTGGCCCCCACGATAGAGCCAAGGATTACAAGGTAGTTAGAACTATTCCTACCTCAAGTAGCTACACCGCAGGCAATCTTAACAGAGCTTCTTCGAAGGAATCCAACAAGACTAGAGTGAAGATCAAGAATCTAGATTTTTCTAAAACGCAGCCCAAAGAGAAAAAAGAATCTATAGATTTCTCTTGGAATGTCCTAGAACTTTTGTCCCTTACTATGATTCGTTTGTTAGCACTAGGCCGTATTCTTTGGATACTGTAAGTCCTAGCCCCGTTACAAAAGCCTATGGCCATGGGCGGTTTCCGGGAATCAGCGGGCGGTTGCCCACAGAGATTAGAAGCTTGGCGTTAAGAAATTTCGATCCTCGCACGAGCACGGCAAGCACCTTCGGCGGATCCCTCTTTTCGCGGATCTCATTCGCTGTCACACTTGAGGGTCGTCGCGGGAGCAGAGATGGAGGTGAAAACCCCTAAATTAGTCGGTGAACGCGCCGAGACGCAGGATCCGGACGACACAGGACCCAATACCTCTTGCATAGAAGATGCGCAGGCTGAGGTGGGCTAGAGAGCTTGTCCTCGAACTTGGAGTCTATGGCTTCTATAGCACAAGTTCCAGCCTAAAGAAAAGGATAAAGGTAAATACCCAAATCTCTACAAGCTTCTCCAAATCTCTACAAGCTTATAATGAGTCCAGATAACCTAAAACGAGCTCGGCTGAAGATAAGGCACAAACCAGGCCATCGATGGCACGGGTGAAACCTTAGTCTATGGCCTTAAAGGAAACTGATTCGTGGAAACGAGCGCAAGTTCGAAGAATGAAAGCTAGAAATACGAACTAGCCAAAAAAAATAGTCGGCACACCCGAACCGGATAGGAGAGCCGTCCCTGACTATAGCTTCTCCCCGGAATGAAATAGTCTAACAGGCTTTCAGACTACTTCTAGAGCTATCTCTGAATTAAGTCTTTGGTGTTGGGCAATAAGTAGATGAACAAGCCTTAGACTTTCAAAAGGCAGATCGCTTGGCTTTTCTACCCAATTAGAAAGAGAAAGGTAGTTAAAAACTCGATCCTTTCTGAAGTCTTTAGCAAATTCTTCCACGGATGGATTCAGACTCAACAGAAGTGCCCACACAGCACTCCAACAAATGCTTTTTTGTCAGAAGGGTGTGCATTGCTTTTTTAACTACAACACTAGAAAAGCCTTTGATAACGTTAACCACTACGTACTAAGTGCTGCGCTGGAGGAGCAGATAGCAGACCGTAGGGTTATCGACGAGATCTACAAGATACTCAAAGTGAAAGGAATCAACTTCGACCTTAAAGAAAACTTACCCTAAGGTTCAGTACTATCCCCTTTTCTGTTGTTTATATGCCTAAATTGGTCAAATTTAGACAGGCATAATAACCGGCCGGCGGATAGCACACCACGATCGTTCGAGCAAAGAAAAGGTAAAAACCAAATACAAAGAGGCCTGTCAGATCACAGCTGGCAGAAAAATAAAGGAAAGGCTTTCAGACCAAGCCATCAAGAAGCTTTTTCGGCAGAGATGCTTAGCTGCGGCCCGCCCCGCCAAAGTATGAAGCGATACATCTATCATCCGGGCAATCCGAATATCTGGATCTGCTATGCGTAGCAGACCCTTTTTAGGTAGAGATCATTGAAGGCCCAAGGGCCTATGGAAGACCCAGTGCGACATGAAGACATTGATAGTAATCTGGGGGAAGGTCCATCGGGCCACGGTTTCGGCCTGACCTCACCGGTGCACTCGCAAGGGCACATAACGAGATGTAGGCCGGGGAAAAATCCCAAGAAGCGAAGGCTGAGCTGTAATAGCTCAGATAGGGTCATGTGGCCTGCACCGATAGGTGGCTGACTTAGGTAAAGTAACATTCACTACAATTAGACCAAAGCCAGTCTGGGGGCAGGAGTTTTGAAGCACGGAGTTGAACCGTAGAAGCAACGACGCCCAAAAGACGACAAAACAATGCAAAGAAACATGTAGAAACGAGAAAGAAAGAAATACAGAAATGAAGCACACGTGCAGAAGAACAAATTGGAAAAAAGTCTACGAATCCGTGGCATCCCGCCAAGAGCATCTCGTAGTGGTTCAGAAGTCTGTAGACCGTCCAAGGGCTTACGGACTCCAACGCAAAAAAAAAAGTAACTAGCCCTCGCGCACACTGGCCCCTGTCAGTAAGACAGGTAACTGCCAAGTCCGGCGCAAGGATTCCAGGCGTGGTTGGTGTGATTGGAGTGTAGTTTGTGAGGAGTCAAAAAGGGGAATAGATGGATCTACACCACCCATCTCAAACCTCGGTCAATGACAGTTGGCCTACGGCAACATCCAACCCTTGCTGCGAGCTACTCGCCAGCAGCAAGCCACACTACAATTGGTGAATAAACTCAGAATACTCTGAAAGGGCCTGGGGACGCATTACAGAAGCATTTGAGAAAGAGCTTAAGCTGTATGTATGAAGGTCGCAGGTTTTCACGTACAGTTCTCAAGGGGGAAAAGCTCGCAAGGGCCTATCTATCCCTCCTATCCCTACAGAGTGGAAATCTACGACTCCCGGAGATCTGCCCTACCCCCCCCCCCCCCCCACAAAAATAAGTAAACTTATATCTAAGATGCGCCTAAGACCTCACCTGCTAAACAGTCCCGCAGTGTAATAACAAAAATAAGCAAAAGCCTCTTCCAGTTGCTGCCATTACCAATCTTTCCAAGCCAACTATTATCGTCGATTAGTTCGGAGTCAAATCCCATGGAATCCTAAGCTATTACAGGTGCGCACACAACATGTCGGAGACCTGCAACTACCATCTCAGATCTTCTCTCCTGGCGCCTTAGTCCTAAAGCATAAGAGCTCGATTGAACAAATTATGAAGTATGATGAAGCCCCTTCAGTGAACAGTGGAAGCCACTACCAAAGGCAAAAGTCAGGAAACCAGACTATTACAAGGTTTCCTACAGTTCATCAAGTAAATAAGATCCACAGATATTTTAATACCAAACTAAACCTGATGCCGTACTAGGAGTTCTAAGTATGCTTGATTAGACCGTGCGTAAAGATGGCGTTTTCTTCTTCTCGAGGGATGTGCTGTTCAGAGAGGTGACAACAAGGTGAAGTGCACTACATACTACGCAAACTGATGAAGAAATAAATGAAGAAATACCAAAAAGTCAAGGTCTCACAATCGGTTTACTAACTTCTTCCATAAACTCAGCCTTAAGCAGAAAACAAATAGCGTTTCGCAAGAAGCATCATGACCTGCCGCATGCAGTCAAACTAGTTATCATGAATCTTAAACCGGTCTTCATGAACAACAAGGCTACTGCAGAACTAGGAGACTAGCTGCCACTGGTCTACTCAGACGCCTTTCATCCTTCTTCTAATCTTCTGTGGGAGCCGGATGAAGGAGAAATCTTTCACGTCCGGTTCTGCGAGAGCCTCCGGGCTACTCCCTCAAATCTTTTTGGAAACAGAACTCTTTTACCGTGGGGTTAGACCTGCTATTAATGTGGGATTATCTGTGAGTCGCGTCGGTTCTGCGGCTCAGTTGAAAGCTATGAAACAAGTATGCGGTAGCTTAAAACTCGAATTGGCACAATATCGCGAGGTAGCCGCTTTTGCTCAATTTGGTTCAGACCTTGATGCTGCTACTAAGTATTTATTAAATCGTGGAGCTAGGCTAACAGAGGTTCTTAAACAACCACAATATAGCCCAATTCCTATTGAAAAACAAATTGTGGTTATTTATGCAGCTGTCAAAGGTTATTTAGATGAAATTCCTATTTCAATGATTAATGAATATGAACATGAGCTATTGAAGTCTATTGATCCAAGTGTACTTTCTGCTATTGTACAAGAAAAAAGCATCACTGAGCAAATTAACAGTCAACTTGCGACCTTTTGCCAAAAATTTACACAGAGCTTCTTAGCAACTCATTCAGTTTAAAAAGATTCCCAGATGAGAGATAGAATTCTTCGCTTGTTTTTAAAAATTTCAGGAGAATCGTGGTAGATCTGTGCTTTTGGGTGGAGGGTGAAAGATGGTTCGTTTATTATGAGCCATGGCGCTAAGCCATTATCACATCGTAGATGAAAGAGCCGGAGAAAGTAGCCAAGCCCCTTCTTAGCCAGGGCCTCCTAGGGCAGGCGGTAGCCAGAAAGCGGCCAGGCGGTCCTCTGGCTACTACGCCCTTAGTAAGGCGCCATACGAGCGGAGCTCTCTTTATCCTCCCCCCCCCCCCTCGGGCAGGCAGAGAGGGAAAAGCGTTGAGGCTGAAAAAGAAAGAGAGATTTCGTGTCCGTAGGTATGCGTTCTCCAAAATGCTCAGAAAAAAGAGATCTGTTTTTTTGAGAAAGCGCCAAGTGCTTTCTTCTACGGACTGCTGCGGCCTCTTAGATTTTCTAAGTCCCTCTCTCTGGAATTTCAGCCGGAAGAGCAAAAAAGAGGAAAAGCTCTTTTTATATCTGTTTTTCCGCTTGGCTACTTTGCTATTTTTGTCGCAACGGAAGCAAGCCGCTGTTACACCATGATTAGACTTTGGTTACAAAGCCTCATCATGTGTCGTAGCTGCACCGCAGTCCGGCTTCGCTAACAAGGTGCACCTTACTCCTTTCTTCGTTTACGAAAGGTTTAAGGTGCACAGCGCGGAGTTGCTCAAGCAAACCAAGTGTATCCTTACGTCACAACTTCTAATGTTAATAAATCATGTTCAATGATTGATCACTACGTCCACCAAAATTTGATGGAATCAGGAGAAAAGGGATTCGAACCCTTAACCTCTGGTTTTGGAGACCATTGTTCTACCATTAGAACTATTCTCCTCAAAAAAAGTAGTTCTTGGTTTATGGAATTTGTACCTATTTGTGTCTATTTAGTAATTAGTTTGCTACTTTCTTGTGCGAACCGTAACCTATAAATCAGGAATGGTTGTTCTTCTACACCAAACCTGGCCGAAAAGGTTCGAGCTGACCCGCTTGTAACTCGGAAGAGATGCAGGACGATACCTGCCGGTGGTGATGCCCCACTGACTCCTAGATCCTTATATGGTAGGTAATGGCACCACCAGAATTGAACGCAGAACGATCTAGGGAAGAAGACCCCTTAGAAGAACCATCATATGTGAACGAGTGAAAGCGTCGATGCCTAGCAGCAAACAATATCTGACCAATACTGAGGGCGCAGCTTCTGATTTCTTCGAAACCTCCTCCCAGAGAGAGTCGCGTGAAATTGCAGAATTGAAGAGGACTGGTGCGTTTGACTAAGAAATCAAACGCTGGCATTCTAGGATGCGGGGGAGAGGTCAACATTCCGCCTCTCAACGAACGGAATGTGGCACGTAATCTTTCTTATGTTACCACCTATAACCGCAATCCAACCTAACGGCGTAAATCTCGCTTCCGGGGCCTTCATATCAAACCTGGGGACGGTCAAACTGCCTCTAGACCCCCGGTGTCCGCCGGGTCGGCCAGCCAGGCTAATGTCTAGACTTGCCCTTGGCGAGACGGCAGCAGGATTCTTCAAAAAATTGTTCGATACTTTTTTAGGGGTCTGGGCTGTTTCTAAGTTAGGTTCTTACCCATCCTCACTCCTGATTTTACCTACTTTGGCTGGTCTTGAAGGAAGTACACGAATAACCCACTTGGAGACTCAGGATACAGAGTAAAAAAGGAATGGAGACGTCATGAAACGCTATTTTTTTAGATATACGAAAGTTGACCTGGGAACAATTTGGCCACTAGTCGAGAAGTATGTAACCAGACTCCAATTCAAAATTTACCAAGCTTCACGTGAAAACAACTGTGCAAAGATACGAACGTTACAAAAACTTTTAACACGCAGTGTGCAGGCTAAGCTACTTGCGGTGCGCTGTGTGACCATGGACAGCCAAAGCCAAGAAGAGCCCCAAATATATAAAGGAAAACTAGCCACTGGAACGAAAAGAATGGAGATCGTATGCACCCTAAAACTCAAAGGGAAGGCCCAACCTATACCAACCTATATACCGGGTGTCAATACTGAAACTGGGTAGGCTCGCTCCTAGGGCATTCGAAAAAGGAAATCGAAAAAGAAGCCCACTTCTTCTCGTAAGGCACCAAGGGAAGCAAGCTTTGGCCCAGCAGATGGCCTTGTTGGAGCCCGAATGGGAAGCGCGCTTTGAATAAAACTCCTATGAATTTAGCCCCCGTGTTTGTTGTTGGCAAGATGCGTGCGATCAGAGCCATTTATTTCTCTGTTCGGGACAAGACCAAGTACATACTTAACGCGGGCATAGCAAAGTGCTTTGACCGTATTGACCATGAGGCCTTGCTAGAAAAGAAAAGATTAACACCTTTTCCAAAATGAGACGACAAATTAAGGCCTGGCTCACAGCGGGCATCATGTCTAAATTTGCCGATAGACCTAAGAAGTCGATCGAGCTTTACAAGGTACCCCCGGTGCGATCCCTTCCCTGCTCTCTAAGCTCCGCATGGGATAAAAGACGCACTGAACAAATGGGCCCAAGTTCAAGGAGAAAAGACGAGTCATGCACGATATGCACTTCGTTTTAATATACAACAATAAATCGGTATTGGCAGCCAAGGAAAAAGGCTAAAGCAGCTTAAGTTGGAGCTTCATTTGAAGAAGACACAGATGGTCACGACTGGAATGGGGTTCCGCTTTCTTGGACGCCTAATTAAGTTTGCTTTCGCCACCCTGTACAGGGAAAGATTTCTCCGTCGAAAGAATCGCAAGCCGTACCGATCGAGGAAACTCGAAAGATCATACCATCATCGAAGGGCATTGCCGCTCACCAACTTCTTAAGGTGCTAAATCCAAGAAATAATAAGGGGCTTGCTGGAAGAATTAAAATACTCGGAGTGCTCCCGGTTGTTGAACAAAATAGAATCGATAACTCACAACCAAGTACGGGTTTGGGCCGTCGGCACCTTACATGGGGTCGAGCTTGAATCAGAGCGAAATCCTTTCCCGAACGAAGGAAAAACTTGGTCTTTTCATTAAAAAGACACAGGGACAACTGGATTTGGTCTGATTCATACCAGACGGAAAATCAAAATTAGGCTGCAAGTCTGATCCAAATTAGTGGAATCGCTGGTAGCAAGCATGTGATGGTACAAGGTATGAGGTCCCCGTGCCACGGAGATAGGTTCCATTGGGAGCTGAGATGGCAGGAGCACTCCAAGGGGGTTAGGCCGAGGGAACAAAAACTGCTTCAATCACAGGGAATGCTAGCTTGGTTTTGCCCAGTCTCATAATGAATACGTAGTGGGAACGGACCACATTATACGTAGGACACTCTTTGGCTTTCCTACTAAGAGTGGCAGCTAGTACACAACGACAGGCACTGTCACCTAGAGATAACATGCCAAGACATGCATACATAAATGCGCTCAAAAAACTGCTTGCTTTAATTAAGCCCCTGCCGCGTCTAAGCCGACACAACCCAGCGTGTTGAAAGGCATAAACATGGTTACGAACGAGCGTGAAGACACAAAGTCTTGAGAAGAGCCGTATGAAGTGTAAGTTTCACGTACGGTTCGGAAGCCGAGCCTGCGCTGCAAGGTCCAGACTTAGGTTAACTGATCTTAATTGGTGTTTCTTTTTTATTTGCTTTCTCTTTCAGTTTGGCTTATCCAGAGAAATTGTCAGCTCACGAATGTGGTTTCGAGGGCGGCCGTTGGCTTACCTACAGTCATTAACGTGTGTGGCCGAACTTCACACGGGGGGCGCCGGCTGACCTCCAGCTGGCAACAGCAGAGGAACCAGAGCATGCCATAAAAAAGTACCACTGAGGGCGGAGCCGGCCTTTGCTCTATTTATTATGCCCGAGACTGTGATGCGAGCCCCTTGGCGCTAACGAGATGAGGTGCTTTTCTAGCGAATCGGAGTTGTTTTCGGGAAAGCATATCCTGCCTGCAGCCTGTGCCTTGCGCACGCGGTAACGCACGCCAAAGCACGCTGTCATGCCTTTTGCCTGTGGGTGATCAAAACCAGCCGGGCCAAGTCAGAGTGAGACACTAACACTTGGGGGCAGATTACCCAACAATTTGGGGACAGACGACTAAACGATATCTCGAAGTGTTACAGCCTGTAGGCGATACCGGCGAGGTCCAGCCAGATAGCTGGAAGTCAGAAGGCCTATAGTACCTGCCTACTTTCCCCCTCGTCAACCCCGATGAAGAGGAAAGCACTGGAACCACTAGTAAGAGGGAAGGGGTCTAGTTATCTGCTTAGCCTCAGCAGATCTCGTGTAAACCGTTGGCCTCCTATAAGCTGGAATAAGCCTCAAGTAGAATGACTGTAAGTAGATTACAACTGTCGGATGCTGATGTAATTTCTGCCACGTGGCAATGCTCCATGAACTCTCGGTCATCAGATAGAGGGAAGGGTAGCTCCCAGGAGGAAACGTAGCAAGATAGTCGTAGAAAGAAGGTAGAGATAAACATTTGTGAACAAGTCTAAACTTCCTTCGGTGCCCGATTCTAGGCAGTATGCTGCTGAAGCCATACCGTGGGCTTGACCGCAAGTCAACGAGTCAGTTAAAGTAGTTGGGGTCCTAATTACGAGCCATTATTCTAGGAATACCAAAGGGTCAAGGGAGGGGCTTTTTACTAGCCTGATTTGTGTTCTATCTTACTTACGAGGTCTAGCTCGTCTCTCAGATCTTCGGCATAATCCAACGCGGGAACGGTGGAATTATCCTAAACACCAAACCAGCCCTCGTGAGGTAAGCCAGCCAGACTAGATTTCCTAGATAGCAGGTCTAAAAGGCTAATACGGATTTTATCGTGAAACACTGGAAGACTTCTAATCCAAAAGGAAATGAATAATAGTGAAAGAAATATAAGTGGTACGTCAAAAGAATCCAAACGCAGCCAGCCAAGAAAACGCAGGATCTAGATGGCGTCAAACCACGCGAGGTTAGCAAGCAAACAAAGGCCGAAGGTGTAGAACGCTAGCGTTCTCGAGTGCGAAGCGCGCGCCCCGAACGAGGTTATTCGAACCTTAGCTTAGTTCGCAAATCCAATCTCCGCGTCTTCCTCTTTTAGTGTCTCTTGCTAAGCAGAAAGGCACGGCTGAAACGCCTGTAGTAAAGTAGGACATTCGAAATATATCTCTTCTTTTCTCTTCGGCTTCTCTACGTTGAGCTTAAAGCTCAGAAGGCCGGCCCTCGGAATGAATCTCTCAGACAGGCCATAGGTCCAACAATTTAGAGTCGGGTCACAATCCAAGAGAGAGTCTCAGCCTTGGCTCGAAAAGCAGGAAGACGCTAAGATTTTTGGAAAAGCCGTACGAGGCTGGGGGCTCACGTACAGTTCAAAAGCCGAGTTCCAACAGTAATGTTGCAGCTTAGCTTAACATTCCGCACAGCTTACCAAAGCCACTTTCTTTGGATCCCAGAGTGAGTGTAAGCGACACGGTACGGTATGCGGTTGACTTTCCTTGAACCTTTGGATTTCTAGCTATCAAAAAAGCAAACAGATCTACCACAGTAAAAGCCCACATTGTTTGCTTTGCGGACAAAGCAGCTTTTTTTGGACGAAAGGTTAGCAGAAGCTTAAGCCCTCTAGCTTTTCAATCAAGCTAGAGAGGACCGTGAGGTTTAGAATTTATCGGCGGAAAAGAAACGTATTTTCCTCTCCGAGAAAGGACCGGCGGCCCCTCCTTGGGCCCGAGTGCTCGAGCGCGCTAAGGCTTCTCTTCTTCGAACCTCCCTCACTGGCCAACTCTCGGAACGGAAGAATGAAAGGAGTCGATGAGTAACAAGATCTTTTTGGCCTTCATTTGCTTTGCTCACTTGCATAGCGAATCAAGTCGAACCTGCGGCGGCCTTCATTCGCTGGGTAAAGGTTCTGCCTAGAAGCACGTGGCTCCAGACAAAACTGGCCAATATAGAAGCTAGGCTATTTTAACTTGGCAAGACCATAATAGAGGAGTCATTCTAAAGGACAGGGCAACCAGCCCAGTGCGAGGCCCCTACATGGCTCTACTTGAAAGGCTTTTCGGGATTCCAGAGCTGCTCTTGCGCGCTCCGCAATGGACAGAGAACATGGAATGAAAGAATGACGTGAGAGTGCTGAAATACCTAAAGCAAAGAAAGTAAGTAAGAAGACTCATGCTTTTTCTTTCTACAAGGAGAACCTATTCCGTTTCGAAAATGCTATCTGGAGGCTTACAAGGTAGACCGAGATCATAGAAAAGAAAAAAAAGAATAGCGGCTTTTTTCATTTCAGAGAAAAAGCCGCTTTTTAGGTTTTTCCCTTCTTCGGCCCTTGGCTTCTTTCCTGTCCAATGGGGAGAAAGAGACCAAAGTAAGTAGAGTAAGTGAGCCGTGTAATGGGCGACTATTTCGCACGGTTCGGAGGGCACTTTGGTAAGCCTGAAATGGGCTGAAGTTTTGACCCCTCTTCCTTCTGATGATGCCAGAAGTCGTTTTGATATACGATTTTATCTTGTTTCTATTTTATTTATTATATTCGATTTGGAAGTCACTTCTTCATTTCCTTGGGCAGTTTCTCTTAACAAGATTGGTTTGTTTGGATTTTGGTCTATGATGGTATTTTTATTGATTTCGACGATTGGATTTGTATATGAATGGAAAAAGGGCGCTTTAGATTGGGAGTAACCCTTCGTTCTTCGCGAAGAACGAAGGTGGGCCTTTTTCGGCCCCCATCGTTTTTGTTCTTCACGGGCGAAGAAGGTGGGCCTTGGTCCCTTCTATCCATTTTGTTTTTGTCGCTCTCCAGAAAACAAAATCTATCTCCTATTTTGTTTTGAAAGCTCTTCGCTTCTTTCTTAGCTTACTTCAAAAATAAAAAATAACAAAAGTTTTTTCCTTTCTAAGGCCCTCCCTAAGGAGTTAATTAAGTAGGTGCCAACAAGCAGGCCTTCTCTTCGCGCTTTTGTTTGCTTTGCGCAATAGGGTCTTCCTCAGAAAACGCTAGACCGGGTCTTCTTCGGCCTATTTTTCTCTTGTGGTGCAAGTTCCTAGCATTCCTTTCCTTGTTGTGCGAACGACGTAGGATGAACCCCGAGAAGTAGACATGATCATTCATTCATCCACTTGATTCCATTTTTTAAGCTTTGGTTAGCTACACCGACCAACCCAGTGCAGCCTGCAAGAGAGTCCACAAAGAAGAAGGAAGAGGGGGGAGGGAGGGGACAAGAGAAGGTCTGAGAACACCAGTAGCATGGAGGAGTCCTGTCAAGCAAATCAAGTGGGGAGCTGAGCTGCCCGTTTGATTGGCTTCGCCCTGCTGGGCTAGGCAGTTTCTTCTCCTTCGCCCTCCCCCAGGCCAGTCAAGCGTTTCACGCGACAATTACTTTCCGTCCCCGCACTTCCCTAAAAAAGAGCTCTCCCGGGAAGCCCCTGTTGCCTTTCATTTGCTGCGCACGCAAAGTTGACCTTTCAGCCACTTCGTTATGACGACTTCCGTATTTATTGCCAAAAGCAGCGCGGCAATAGCACATCAGCCTAGCACATCAGCCGCGCTTCCTATTTCTTCTTCCTAATGCCATTTCTCTTACGGGCCCTTCTTCGCTAAAGAGCTTCTGAATAAGAGGCTTCGCTCCCTTCGCGCTGTTAAATTCTTATCTTAAATGAAGAAAAGACATTATATATCAATTTCATAATATACTCAATTAAATAGAATCTAAAAATAGATTAGCCGATAAATAAAAATCCTTCGGTCCTTGGCGGGCGACGTCTTGCGTTAGAGAACAGAAATAGAGAATATAATTTTCGTAGAAAATATAATTTTCGTAGAACAAGAACAAGAGATAGATAATATATGTAAATATATAAATACTGTAAGATAGAAATACTATATAAGATCTAGATACTATAAGAAGAATATAGATACTAGCGAGCGGCCCTTCCTTCGGGCTTTGCCCCGCGGATCAGCAATAAGTATATATAGATATAGTTCTTTCAGTCTTATGCTTCTCTTCCTTAGTCTCACTATGCTTCCATTTCGCTTCGACCGAGAGGCCGAAGGATGCACTTATTTTGGTTTTTTGCCTCAGTGACTTAAGACGTGAAGCCATGAATCTGGGTAATATGCAAGAAGATGAAGCGGGAAGCAATCGAGAAAAAACAAACAGCACTATCGAAAGAAAAAGACACTTCATTCAGGGTGTGCTCTTTTAGAGTGGATAATTCGGCGCATTGGGGGTAATTAGCTCAGTGGCTAGAGTGCTTCGTTTACACTAAGAAAGAAAGCAGTTCAAGTCCATTATTACCTAAGGGTCAACAGTACATGTCATTTTCAATTAGGAAATCTGGCTTATGGATAAAGAAACTAAATTGATTGATGGTGGTACAACTACAAGAATCTTGAAGGAGGAAGGGGTTCTAAAAGAAAAGCCTGCTTGATTAGCATAGCCAATGAAGGCCGCAAACTTTCGGGAAACACCACAGTTAAGCAAGACAAAATGAAAGTGACAGCTCTTTTCCAGTTTGATTATTCTCACCAATCTTTACTGACGCTACATGGGCTATGCGAGCGCAGCAGAAGCTTTCGTTTTCTTTTTGTGTCATTTATCTATCATTATGACAAATTTGGACTGCATCGCAGGTTTGCAAAAGACGTGAAGAACGAGCAACAAAATTCTCAATTTTGGTGTTTTTTCCTTCGATTCTAAGAACTTTATCCGGGGCGCTCCGCGCCCCTTGACAAAGGCGTACGGCCACTTCGGCCTTCGCTCACTTGCCAACTTTTTGTTGCCCAGAACTAGGAAAAACTCTATAGAAGGAGGGCCAACTCCAACTAAAGGCCACTTTCCTTTATTTTGAGCTTTTGCTTGGTGTTTTATGGGTTGATGATACAATTGGAACTCTCGGATGGTCATGCTGTGGATGCTTCCTAAAGGAAAAGGCCCCCGGGTTACGTGCAAAGAGCCAGGTTCCATTTGCATAGCAGGTAGAGGCCAGATAACTTGTCTGAAAACCCAATACCCAGATCCGCCGCAAATTATGCCATTACTATACTACCTAATGGTCTCAAAGCACGCAAGACCACAGGTTGACTAACTTTCCTATTGCCAAGCGCCTTCAGGTGCAAAGCCGGGAGCCAGCCGCGCGCCCCCCGCCGCAGCGCGGGTCCGACCTTTGTTTGAGCCTTGTTCAGGCAACTTTCTTCTACTTAAAAGCTTGAATGAGGTAAGAGAAGAAAGTTGAAACCTTCGGATCTTCAGATCTTTGATCTCTACTGACATAGCCAGAAGAATGGAAAGATCTCTCTGAATCCTCGTAGAGGAGGAGTCATTACGTTTGGGAAAATAGCTTAGCCGGTTAGAGTGCTGGTCTGTCACGCCAGAAGTCGCGGGTTCAAATCCCGTTTTTCCCGGGGAAATTTTTCTCCGAATTCAGACAAGCTTATTATAAAATAAGAAACAGTTTAAGAAAGAAAAAGAGATATTCATTCATATAAGTTTCCCTTCGTTCGGAGGACTGCTTCTCTATTTTTTTTTTCACAATTTTGCTAATTAGAATTGCCAAGAGAGATCTCTTTTTGGTGTGTTTTTTTCTCCACCTGATAACTGGCCGGTGTTTGCTAAAGCAAATGAAAAAGCTTAGATAAGCTTTGGTTTCAAGCTTCGCTAAACGAGCGGAGGACGCTGGGGATGAGAGCTCCGCTTGTTTGTCGAAGCCAAGGTAAGCTACTTTTGATTTCGGAGCGATGAAGAGAGTAAGGACTTTTTTAGTCCAGGTTGTCTTATTTTGGTCTTTCTTTCGACAAGGAGGTATGGCTGAGTGGTTGAAAGCATTGGTTTGCTAAATCAGTGCGACGAGAAGCTGTGTGATGTAATGTGGTTCAATTCCACAGGACGTAACCTCCGTCCTACCCCACCTAGACATGCGTTAGGAGTAATCCTGCCATGTTAAGCTCTAGGGACAATGTAACGATGCTTGGGATTACTAAGCTCATGCTAGGGTAAAGAGATCGCGGCGCGTTCTCACTCAATAGATGAACAGTGCAAACGAACTAATATAATACAGAGGCCTCGTTACAAACAGTCCAAAGCAGAACTTCCTTTTTTTTGCCGGATGGAAGATTATGAGTTAAGAATTGGAATGGTTGGCATCCCGAGCGGGAAGCCCACTATGGAAAGGGTGATATCTCTGATTTTGATATCATCGTGGGTTCAGATTTCCATCGGGGTCGTTTTAGGTTCTTCCTGTTGAAAGAAGTGGTACATCGCACGGAACTCGGTAAACCCGTACTGCTCCTTTATTCGGGAAGCTCTGTGGTAATGCAGAGTAACGCAATGCGGGTAGAGGACAGCTCAAAAAGCGAAAGCCCATCTGTATGTAATTGATGGGATAGGGTCTCGTGATTTACACTGAAAGGTGGCAGACTTGAGCAGGGGTGACTTGTACTAGATCTCTCTTGAAACAACTTAAAAAACAAGGATAGAAATACAAACTTGGCACCATATTAATTGGGAACAGCTGATTATACCTAGTGAGTTAATCAGCCACTTTTCAGCTGAGACTTGGGTTGTACGTTGTGGAACTACAAACCTTTTTTTTTACCCCCAAGAGGATTGCTATTAGCTAATTGAAAGAAATTTTACGGAATCAGGCTCCCCGCCTCTTCGCTATACTCAGAAAAACAATGGCCCGGCACCACTAAGGGCCAGATGACTATCATTATTGACCGTGCAGTTCGAAGCGTGTATCATCTATATAGCAGTAGATCTCTCGTGGAGTGTAATTCTAATCACCATCGTTTCTTTTATGATACTATAACGAGACTGCGTCATCTACTGGATAAGTGATACCCACCGCAATGCTTGTTTGATGCTGATATCTAGATAGGGTGCCTTGACAGCATCTTTCACGACTCTCTGGTAAATAACACTCAGATCTGTAATCCGGATCTTTTTTTTTGAGCAATGGCGAAAGTCGGACTAAGGGTGGACATGACATAAAGGAGAAGGGGGATAAGGAGAACCGCGGCCTGCACAAGAAGCTTAGAAAAGAGACCGCGGCGCGCCTAAAGATTTAGAATCTTCTTAGTCTTAGGGAGCAGAATTCCGTTCCTTGCAGATAGGTAAAAGATTTCTGTATTTCACAGTTCTCTCGGAAGGTTTTTGTAGATTTGCAACACTACCTTGTGAATACTATCCAATTGAGACTTTATCGTAAACATCAGACAAGGCACTCAGAAAAGAACACTTGTTTTCTTCTCTTGTGGATATGGTAAAAAAATGTTCATCGCTTCGCCGCCGCGCCTGGCGCCAGATCTTACACCATTCGATCTAGCCGTTCGCCGAGACATCTCCTAAGCTTTTTCCCAGCGAATCAGGAAGACGTGGGCTAATCAATCAAAATGTAGGCAGGCAGGCCACAAATTCAAGCGTTACACTTTACTGGCCACAAGAGTGTGACACATGAAACAGATTCTAGTAGCCCATGAGTTAAACATCATGACTCCTATGGGTTTACATACATATTAGACAGGTTGCTTGAGCCGTATGCGGGGAAACTCGCCTGTACGGTTCTCAGGGGGGGAAAGCTTGGAAAGGCCTACCCATCCCGACAAATACAACAATATTGTATCACGGGTTCAAATCCCATTTCCTCCGTAGGGGACGTAGTTCAATTGGTAGAGCGCATGTTTTGCAAGCATGAAGCTGTCGGTTCAAATCCGATCGTCTCCAAATAGGTAATCTACTGTGAAAAAAACATCTGCATAAGTGCTTGGAAGACGCTCTATAAAACTTGCGGGAGGTTTAATTATGTCAAAAATCCCCGTGTGGAGGCTGAAAAAGATCCAAAATTGATTGTTGAGTGTACGCGTCGTTTTCCAAACGCAAGTGCAAAGCGTTTTTACCTTAATTTCCGCGCTCTCAGGGTTGAGAGAAGAGGCGAAGCCTCTTCTCTGGCGCACGGCGCATAACAAAAATAAAAAGGATGTATAAAAAAATCTCTATCCTTTTTCTTTCCACAAAAGGCTCGACGAATTAAGGGTAGTCAAAGACAAAAGCGGAGGAGGCGAGCAACAGCCGACCGAAGGTCGCACGTTCTCTTAGTTCCGTTTCGCTTTTTATTCTTTGTGCTCTGCTCTGTAAAGCGATATTTTGTTTGGCCCCACGTGCTTTCAGGTGCAAAGCAGCCAAGCCAAAACACACATACATTGCAGATGTAGATGTTTGTGGAGTCGGCTTTTTATTTCGGTTGAATTCTAGTGTTTTTTTTATAATAGAAGTATTAGCTACGTATTGGCCCGCGTAGCTCAAATGGTAGAGCATTCCCATGGTAAGGGAAAGGTCTCCGGTTCAAGTCCGGTCGCAGGCTCTATAGAAAAGGCAGAAGGATTAGATATGGCTGGAATCAAACGAATCCAAAATTTTACTTTTCATTTCGGAAACTGCTGCTCGTGGTGTTTCCCGATTGGTGTGAAAATGAATGGAAAAGTGGTAAAACGTGCGGAACTGCATATTGGATTACTCCAGTGCGGCACGAAGTCGCTGACGCCGAGTCGGCATATCTTATACCGCTAGCTATGTCCTACTTGTTCCCCAGCACGAGTAGCGCGGCAACTTCCGCGTCGCACTGGGTTAAAGGCTGTTTGTCAAGCTACTCAAGTAGGGCGAAGAATCATCCAAGGGAAAGAAGGGAGAAGGTCGTGAAGGTAGCCTCGGTATCCACATTGTAAGTCTCCACAAAGAAACAGGGGAGGACTTTATTTAGTCCCCTACTGTAGTGGCTTTACGAACCAACCACTGGGTCTTTCTTTTGGAAACGATAATGCGTCGGCGGCGGGTCCTGGATGGAGTGCCCGTCGTCCAGAGCGCACGCGCCCCAGGTTGATTCTCACGACCAGCTCCCTCTGCATCTCGGTACAGCACAACGTGTAACCGGCCTGGGGTCTTCCTTCCACCGTAACTTTTTATTTGAATAGGTAGACTAACTACAAGAAACAAAGCAAATCCTGAGGTCGGGGAGGATGGTACTACTGGCAAATACCGTCTAGCGAAGACGCAGGCGCAAAAGGTAGGCCCGCGCGTGGCCGAAAGCGTAGGGAAAAGCCCAGCCGCGGGGAACCCGTGGAGAACTGGTGTAGCTGCCGGAGCATAAACGGGCGGTCAGGCTAAGGAGGCCAAGTCATTTGACGGAAATCTAAAATAGAGCAGATCCCTTTTTTTATTGGTTTGGAGACCATCAATAACAGAGGAAGTGAAAATGGGGAGCCCGCTTGTAAGCCCTAACTGTAGGACCGTAGAGCCATAGGGCCAAGGCTATTAGTTGACAGTACGACGGACAGCGCTACCTACACTTCATGGAAGGAATTCATTCAATTAACTGGGAGAAAGTGACGACAAGCAGGCTAAAAATTACGCATGCACATTTCCAAACTACCAAACAGGGAAGATTTCACCAGCGAATGGAGGTTAGGCCACCTGTCAAAGGCGTGAGCTGTATGCTGGGAGACTTGCACGTAGGGTTATTGGGGGGGGGGGAGGGAAATGGATTAAGTCTAAAAAAAGGTCTCTTCAATCTTGACCTTATTCTGATCGTTCAGATTAGGTTTCTACTTTCTACGATGGCCCAAGAACATGCCTTTTCTTTAGCTAGAGAGAGACTTTGTAATTGTGAGGTACCATTATGAGCTCAGTATATATGTTATTTTGTGAAATAACTTGAATTTTCAATCATTTACGTGCTTTAACTACTGATGCTATGGATGTGGGAGATTCACTCTGTTCCTGTGGGCTCTTGAATGAAGAGCAAGAAAACCTTTGATAATTCTCTAAAAGAGCTTGGAAACCAGGATGCATGCCAGTTACACACGATCGAGTGGAGTGACACAAGATCTGCCTCTGGGCTTAAGTCAAGATATTTCTCTTCTTTCTTTACACAACAAATTGCTTTTTTTATTGACAAACTGGAAGAGGTTAACTAACAACCGTATCTGGAAACAACGATTAGTTGATATTGGTACTATCATGGCGCAGCAAGCTTTGGGTTGGGAATTCCATGGTGCCATGTTAAGAGGCTCAGGAGTATGCTGGGATTCGCGAAAGACAGCACCTTACAATGATGACGTATTGTATTATCTAGATGATGATCTCAGATGCGACTCAGTAAGGGGTGAGACTTGGCAGGACTTGACTTCTAGTTGAGTTCTTAGGCGTATGTATGTGTAGAATAACGTGTATGATCAGGCTCCACTTTCTACCTCTTTTGCTCTATAGTGGAGGAAGTGTAAGTTTTCTCGATAATCTAGGATTCTTCATAAACTCTCTTAAACTCAAGCTTTTTAGGGTAGTTTAAATCTCACTTATATCCCAAAGATTTCACATTATCATTATTAAGCTTTCACATTCTCATTATTAAGCCGTCTAATAATTTGGTCCTTGGAACCAGCTGGTATGACGAGGACATTCCAATCGTGATAATGTCTAAGGATTTTGCTTTCTGGAAACTCTTTCATGACACGCCGCAAGGTAGTATCAGCTAGGAAAGCCCACTTAAAGGATTGGAGGAAATTAGGATATGAGGTCTTGAAGTCAACCTCGGTTTATAACTATCACTAGTTGGACCAATTAGAAAATCATCCATAGAAATAAATAATGTTTGATATAGAAAATCGGTTATTACAGCTGAATTTGGCATCTCTTTGGTTACGTCTCTAACTAGAGTATAGAAATATTTGTAATCAGGAAAATCTTGAAATTGTTTGGAACTTAACCCTATATTCTTCCTAAAGGATTCAAGAATTCCGTTTATCATAGCCCTATTACCTCCACATATTTTTACTGCAGATTTATTCTAGACTTCCGCCTTGCCCTTCTTTTCAAATTCGTCGTAGATTCCAAAGACCGATGCTTGCAATAGCCACTGGTAAGGCCGGCAATTTCTCCTGTTAAAGACCCCTAAGGATGGAAGTGTAACAGCTCACGAGATCAACCTCGAGAATAACCATAGATTTCTCCCCTCCCGGGGATAGGTACCCAAATATGAATAGATTTCATCCCTGATTAGACGCTTCGCGTTATTTAGAGTTTTACCGTAGCTTATAGGTACAATCCTAGGAGATGTTTCTATAGATTTATATGTAAAGAGTACAGCTCCGTGGGCCTTAATCTTCTCTAGACCTTTTTAAACTGTCTTTCGAATGATCTCCTTAATTAAAAGCATTTGAGGGTTCCTTCAGATCCCGGAAGTCAAAATTGAGAAGTTTCTCTACGTCAAATTAATAGGCCTTATACCTCCCTCCTATTAAGTTCATCATCTTTCAGTTCTCCCTACACTTTCCATATACTGTTTCCGAAGATCTGGTAAGAGGACAGGGTGTTGTGGATCTCTGGAAGAGGGCGCATAAGTACCTTTGACTTCTTTATTCCCAGAAATGAAAGGAGCTCCATACATTTGATCTCGGGTATATACTTCATCCTTAACCTGGACTCCTGCTAGAAAGATCCTTTCCTTCGGCCCTTCCTTGCTTTATATTTCTCACTCATCAAACCCAGAACCGGGATTGGAAGAAATTAATACGATCCTTGTGATCCGAAGTGAAATCCTCTATGAATTTTAGGAATTGAGAAGCCTCGACCTCTAAATCAGATTTCTAGGGTAAACGACAAGTTGCAAATCTATTTAGATTCCAATGACCAAACTCCTTAGTTAGTCTCAAGATTGAGAACTCCATTCGTAAATACAAGATGATTCCTATCATAAACAGGTGTTCCTAGGACCCTATTCCCATTTAAAAATGTTCTCTATTGTCCTATTGGGAACACTGAGATTATATTGTTCAAAGACCCTGTGAATGATAACTAGTAATTCATTTCCCTGATATTCTTCTTCCTTATAGAAAAAGAAAAAACTCTCCGTAGGGTCGTATCTATAATAATATTCTACCCTAGGAAAAAAAGACTGAAGATATTTCAGTACTGTCCTTTCTTGGAGTACCTTGAGAACTTGGGAAGGAGATTTCAGTTTCCATTCCCTTTTAACAAGATGAAATAAGTCCTGCTGTCCAATAGGGTGACCCAATGTTTGTTTGTCGAGATTCAGAGCATTGTCCTTTTTCTATTGGAAGGGACGTTAGTTTTCCTCCCAGTTTTTCGTCGTTATAAATTAAAAAAACATACACTTATGACACTGTAGCTACATAAGGAGGAAAGAACATACACGTTTCATCCATCTTTCTTACACCGAGTCCTCTGTGGGTGTACATTGGATTTCCCTTAAGTTTCATTACCCACGGAAAACTCTTAGACTTGTGAGTTCCCACCTCTAGTTTTTTCACAGCTGTTTTGAGTCTACACCCCTCAGATTGGTTTTCTGTGAAGGGCCATAAGGCTCCGTTAACTAAAAGAGCACAAATTCTGACAGAAATGAATTCTCAAGCTTAGGCCAAAGACTCCGAATTACTAAAAAACATAGTGATAAAGATACAACCAAGGAAGAATCTCATTTTCCAACTAATAAAGTAAAGTAACTCATTTTTAGACATTCTCCTCTTTCGAATCTGGAAGTTTAGGATCTCCCTTCACCACCTTTATGGATATAGTGAACACGAAACCGAATACATGAAACTTAACACTCCTTTCAAACAAAGTCATCATTATGGCCCTTCTTTCATTTGGTGATGATCCTTAGGTAGGAGAGTCATCACCATAATGTGCTCAAAAGAAAAGGCACTATCTAGCTAGGAAGGTTCTGTCCTCCTCAATTTATTTATCCCTCACTTCCCTCAGTACCTAAACGTGCCGCCGTAAAAGCCAATCTATCATCTTAGCCAATCCCATTATGAAGGCTAAGTAAAAGCTTCTAGTTAGAGCTATATACATGGCCACGATGCAGCCTTCTACCACAAGGACGGTTACAGTCATATACATACAGGGCCTGCCTCGTCTTGTGAAGTTATTCCAGGAGTTTCGAAATGAAGAGAAATCTTCACCATATTGCTTGTAAAATATCATGGCATCTTTCCTCTTCCTGCTCACTTCTCCTCCTGAGGAGGTACCACCCCTTCCTTGCAGGGAATTCTTTTCTTCATCCCTTTCGTCTATCCGATTTAAAGGTTCTTTAATATTTGTTGGTTTAAACTCGGCTGGGGTCCCACCTTCAACCTTTGGCTCTCTATGAAAATTTTATTCTTTTTCTAGGTTCTTCAAATCGATGGGAGGACCTAAGTTGATAGGTTCAGAACTAGAGGCCACCTTATTCGAGATGATAATTGTAGGTGTAGGCTTAGGTCCTACTCTCTTAGGATTCTCCTGAGACCTAGGGGCTTCCTCCCCCTTCCATGGTTCAGGGTTCACATTTGGATTCCTTATCACTCTGAATCAGGGCTTGTTGTCCGAAAACCTTCCGGAGGATGGCCCATCCCCTGGAAGGACGGGAGGCTTAAACTCTAGAAATTCCGAAATAACCTTGGAGACCTTTTTCTTCCAGAAAGGGGTTATAGTTAAACCTCCAGGATCTTTGTTCCCGAAATTGAAGCACGAGAATTTCTCTTCCTTCCTCACTCCTGAATTCTGGCTAAGGGCTTCCTCACTGCTCGGGGGGAAGTGATAATTCCAGGTCCCCCAAACTAGGACGATTTCTAAAGAGCGGAGACTCCGAATCAGAGTTCTCTTCCTTCTATCGGGTTACCCGATACTTCAAACGGGACCCCTCCACTAGAAGATAGGTTAGGGGCCACCGTAGAACTCTCTACGGGCGACCATTGTTTGTACGTGAGAGATCTCTTATTCGATAAAGAATCCTCATTTTGATTAGGGGAGAACCTATTATCCATAGGCTCTTATTATGGAGATTAGTTGAGGTAGAAGCTTCAGGAAAGAAAGCCCAGACGGGGGTGGCCGGCGGCGGGCCCACGACAACCGTGGGGCTCCCGCTATAAGGAGAGAGAATCGGGTTCCTGGGGGTTTTAGAAGAAGTAGGTCCCCCGCCCTCCGATCCCATTTCTGATCTTGGACTTAGGCCTCATATTGGATTTCTCGGTCAGAGCTAGGGCCCGAATTCCAACCCATACTTCCTCTACTGGGGCCTGGCCGAGAAGTCGGGGTCATAGGTCCTCGGTGAACAGGTCTCCTGGGAGGATTTGAACCTCCTCCGAGGTTAGGGACAGGGGCCCCTCCAAAGAAGTTTCTTAACCTGTTCCACAACCACCACCAGAATGGAGATAAAATAAGAGTTAAGAATTCCTGTCTGAGGTAGAAAAGAACGTTTGACCAAAACCAATTACAGATGTTTCTAATCCTCTCTAAAATTCCTCCAAAGTAATTTCGAAACTTCTGATAGTAATACTGGAAATGATAAATGAGTTGCATGATCGCACCAAGAATCATGATGGAAAATAGGATTAACCTAATTAGAATGATGATTTTCACGAGTAAAGTAAGCCCGGGGTAAGGTGCGGTGGAGATACCTTCAAAATTAAATATCTCTTTATTTAGCCTTGGCCATCACTGCTTATTGAACCTTGGCAATCAGTGATTTCTCGGTGGGTAGGAAGGATCGGGAGTTCTAAAATAGAGAGCCTTTCCTATTCATTTGGTTAGACAAGAAGTTTCGAATAAAGGAATAAAGGGATAGGTGGCCTAGATGAGAATCCATGAAGAGTAACCACCAGGTAGTTAAACTGACTATGAGCTTAGAGACAAGGTAGAGGATTATTAGGAAGGCGAGAAGGCTCAGTACCCTGAGAAGGGTCCGGTTAAGAACATAAGAGGCCCAAAGACTCGTGAATTAAGGGTCCTTTTGGAGATCTTTGAAGATGACTCGACCGACTGGATACTTGTTGGTATAAACAGAGGCTTAATTTTCTTCTGACTTCTCGTCCCTTGAGAATCAATGGGCTTCTCTTTGAGAGACCTAACTCATATCGCGAAGAACCTCCTTTGATCAAGGAAAATTCGGCGTACCCAGTATCAATCAATTCCTTGAATTGATCGATATTAAGTAATAAGAGGTTTGTCTTAGACCTGTGATGTCTAGAAGAGAAAGGGCTAAGCACTGCCTGCTCTTGGGGTAACTATCCCCTGATATTGAGCCCAGAATCTCTACTCTTTGTAACTTTAACCCTTGCCCGGGCGCTTTTGTCTCCTCCTTTTCTGGAATAAGATCTGGCTCTCTCTTCCTTTTCATGGAGATTTGAGAGAAAGGAGTGTACTCCTTCCATAGGGCCTCCTAGGGAGTATGAACATTCCAGTTATCGTATTTATCAGTCCTAGGTTTCTTGGTCGCCAATCCGCGTGAGTTACAAAGCCTCATGAGATGTGGAAATGTGAGATACCTCGCTCGGAATTTCGGTGGGCCTGAAATAGCTCATTCTTCTTTCCTTTCTCCATCCCATAAAACTTCACTCCCCTTTCAGTTACAAAATAAGGATTTTGTTTTGTAGCCTGAACTTTTGAGGGGAAAAGGAAATAGGGAGGAAAGGGCACATGAAGGTTAGCCCTTATGCACCCATCGATATTCTGGATTCTAAATGGTTGTACATTAAATTCTGACTTCTCAGGACTAATTTTATTTCGGCGTACTAGTAGGTATCAGAGGAGATTGCTATGATCATGACTTTCTTCATATTGAAGAAATGCGACAAAGTATTCAATTCATTGTGCAATGTTTTAATAAAAAGCCTAAAGGCATGATGAAAAAACACGATGATCGTTAACTATGTCCTCTATCAAAAGGACAACTAGCAGAATCCACATTCACAGAATTTTTTTTCTTTGATTCACCATTTTCCACTTTAGATAGAAGAGTTTTTGGTACCAGCTTTTTTTGCCCCTACTACAATAGAAGCACCTAAACGAGAGTTTGGTCTGTTTCTAGTCCATAATGAAACCAGTGGTCCTTTTCGTAGTGAAGAGTACCTTTTTTTTGCTTATTCACAAGGACTCGATTTGATGTCCAAATATCACATGCGAGCAGATGTTGCCACTATCACGGGTACTCCAGATATTGCGGGAGGTAGATAGGACTTGCACCAGTGAGACCCTAGCTTTATCGAACCAAAGAACATCTTACCTAGCAAAGCTCAAGAGGCCTAGGCCACTGCTATGATATTAATGTAGCATGCGCAAAGGTCTATATAAAGAAGGGCTATGATAGGATGCGCGCAATTTTTGATTGAGGTTTTTACATTTTCTTCTCCAAGCTAGGCGCCTCTGAAAATGCATTCTATTCTTTGCTTTACCTCCGGCATAGCTAGTAAGAGGGCAATGGCACTATTCGCCTACAGCCCTATTATGCCATTACTGCGTAATAAATAGTCTAATGAAAAGCTAAAAAAACCACTAATTCGTAAACAAAATGACTGCCAAAAAAAATATGCATCGTAATTAAATCGTTCGAAAATCAAAAGCCAGGGCATCTGCATAACACACGCAAGATTAGATTGCCAGAAACCCTTATATACACTGTTATGATTACCTTATATTGACAGAAAGTATAGAGAACCGTTCGAGATGAGAATACAGAAACCATGGCTGGTCCTAGATAGGAAAACGCCTAAATTACGCGGAAAGTGACATTAGTGGAAACTCTATGATCTACCTACTCCAAGTTTGATTAAAAATTTTTCATTATTAAAGCTGGTTGGAAGGCAAACCTTATTAAAATTGCTCTGAAGTCGGGGAAGTCCTTATTTGTTTGATTTGAAAAACTACGGAAAATCACACTGTGTTTACTTTTTCCAATAGCGGAGCACTGGGTATAATCAAGTCCGGGGTGATACCAAATCTGCGATGTTGTACTGCACAGCAAGCATATCGGGAGACAGGATCACACTATTTCTTTGATTGTGTGAAATTCTGTTTAAATTCGCTCCCGGTTTATGTGCCAGCTTCAAACAGACCGAACCTTAGATCATACGGAGTAGTGGCTGCATTAAGAAAGGTGACGCATACTTGGTGTATTTAGCTCTTGTGCAAGATCATGAACCTATGTTGTTGATTGGAAAGGGGGACTTTAGTCTTTACCGTAGTTGCCCGTAGGATCGCCGGGCCCACAACAGGCCGAAGGTCCACGGGTAGCATGAGCTATGTGGTATATCGGCTAGACGCGAAGCGATCAAATGATGAGTGATGTTGACAATCGAAAAGGTGTACCTGGGCGACATTTGATTTCTCGATGTCATGGATGCTTCGAGTAGAAAGAAAAGGGGCAAATACACAATGAGAAATAGTTGCTGGAAGAGAAAAGCACTAAAACAATTAACTTTGAGTTTAAAAAGGGGGTCTGCTGGGAGAAATGCATCAGGACGTATCACAGTCTTTCACCGAGGGGGTGGCTCGAAGCGATTGCAGCGAAAAATCGATTTGAAACGAAGCACCTCGTCTATGGGCATTGTAGAAAGAATCGAATATGATCCGAATCGTTCTTCTTGGATTGCTTTAGTACGATGGGCCGAAGGGGTGCTATGCCCCGGAAAACGCGAAGCGCTTTATAAAGCGAAGGGACGAAAAGAGAAGAACGCGCTCTACGCCGCCGCTGTCATAAAAGAAAGATTTTTATCTGCTTTATTATCCTTACCAAGAAACACCGTAGACCCTCTGTTCTCTATTGACGCACTGGTGGGGTCAGAGAAAAACAAGCGTTTTCCTGTATGCACTTTCTCTGCATCGCAAATGAATGGGGGCCTGGGGGCTTGCAACACAATAGAAGAGAACGTATTTGCTAAGCGTAATGTAGAACGCGATGCACTCTCCATCTTCGCCCCCTTCTTTTCGTTTTCTTCTCTGCCTAGGAGAGCCCAGAGAATCAAATATGCTTTCTTTTCTACTCTTTCTTCTAAAAAGGCAAAAGGAAAGGCTGTCACCTTCGGCCTTTTCAGTAGCTTTCTGGTTTTACCTAGGGTAGCTGTAGCTGGGACAAAGCCTGCTTTATTCGCTTCGCGAATGAAAGGTCTCAAAAAACAAGATACATTTTCTCAAAGCGAAGGCCGAAGATGGAGAACACATAGCGTTCTCTGGGCGCAGAGAATTAAACGTAAAGCGTTTTCTTGGCTTAACGAGAGTTTCTGGCCCCCCAAAAAAATATTTTTAAAAAAAACGAAAGAGAATGAAGCGTTTCAAGTAGATCGTGCACCTTTCACTTATATATTAGCTAGTGATCAATTGGAAACAGGCAAGACGATAAGGAATTATGATGGGTCTAAACCTTCTTTGACCTCGTCGTTTAACTATCATCAACCTTATGAGAATTGGATAGCCCATACGGACCTTCGGTTACAAGACCACTTCGTTCGCAGCGCAGCGACTGAACCATCGGTCTCCGTTCGTAAAGCCAACGAAGAACCTATCTGGTCCCTTAGTATGGGTATGGAAGAACCCACGCAGGGCGGTAGGGCTGCTTCTTATTGGCCACACCCCAAGGGAGACTACGCTTCTAGTGAAAATAAAGACATACTTGATTCAGATTATGAAATGGTAGGAAATTGCATACCATTAGCCAATATACCTATAGGCACATGGATACATAATATTGAATGGAATCCAGGTCAAGGCGCAAAGTTCACTCGAGCTGCAGGAACCTTTGCTCAAATAATAAAGAAATTGGGAAATCCACCACAATGTATTGTGCGATTACCCTCGGGTGTTAACAAACTCATAGATTCCGGATGTCGGGCTACTATTGGTATAGTTTCTAATCCTCATCATAGTAAACGTAAGCTTAACAAAGCAGGACAAAGCCGGTGGTTAGGCAGACGCCCTATCGTTCGGGGTGTCGCTATGAATCCAGTTGATCATCCTCATGGGGGAGGCGAGGGACGTACAAAAGGGGGTAGACCTTCGGTATCACCTTGGGGAAAGCCCGCCAAAGGTGGATTTAGAACGGTGGTAAGAAAACACAGAATTTAGTTTATGACACGATCCGTATGGAAAGGCCCTTTTGCGGATGCTTGCTTGTTTAAGCGAAAAAAGATCAGGTGGAAAATTTGGTCACGTAGATCCTGTATATTTCCTCAATTTGTTGGTTGCTATGCAGAAATTCATAATGGAAAAGGTTTTGTTGCTTTAAAGATTACTGAAGAAATGGTTGGTCATAAATTTGGAGAGTTTGCTTCTACACGAAAAACATCTTTCTTGGGGAAGAAAGCTTCGCCCTCGAAAACCAAGATTAAACCAATAAGAAAAGTACGATAGTAGACTATGGCACAAAAAGTCAATCCGATTTCAGTCAGACTGAATCTGAATCGTAGTTCAGATTCAAGTTGGTTTAGTGAGAGCGACCGCGAGAGTCACCGAAGGAATTGTCCGAGGGACGTCGCGGATGTCCGCAACGAGACGGACACGACTTATTCTAACGCTAAAAGACCGCAGCGATAGAATAGATGGCACCTAAGAAAACACAAGGAACCAGAGCATGTCGTGAAAGGAGCACACTGGGCCTAACCAATCCTTGGGTATGCTTCGACCGTGTCTCCGAAGCACAGTTGAATATATCATGAACGCGAGGTGCAGGAGGGATACGAAGCCCGGCGTGTTCGGTAAGTAAAGGCAACATCACACTTCCCTTGTACATGCGCTGATCGCTAGCGCATGTACCCGGACAATCGAGGGACCTGAGCCTCATATGGGAGCCCTGCGACCTAAAGTGCACTGTGCTTCGACCCTGGAGAGTCTTCGGTGAAACCGATGGGTGAACCACGCACGCATCGTCTCGCTGGTTAGATGTGTGGGGCAGAGGGCTCGTAATATCGCCGACCCCTCTGGGGACCTCGCCAGGAGGAAAGCTAGCTATGCCGTATAAAAGAGGGAGCCTGAATCAATGTACCCGGAGACGTTGCATACTCAAGCAGTACCAAGAGATCAGGTCAATTTTCAGATAAAACTAAGCAATTACCAACCGCTTCTTCGATATATACTGATCAACTTTGTGCCCTTTGGAGATTAAGTCATTGAAATACCCATGGGAAAGGAAAAACCGGATGAAAGACTTTGGTCTGTGGATAGCCGTCTAGTTTAAGCCGTCGCAGTCGCAGGCGGGCACCTGGATGAAATCACTCCAAACTCTCAACAAGATTCAGTAAGCCAAGGGCAGAGCAAAAAGAAAACAAGATTTTTGCCAGAAAGGAGCAATCAAGATCAACTTGTATTTACACCAAGTAATGCAAATCCTACTGGAAACAGTATACGAGCCCTGCTCTCTGTGATGTTCCCACAGATTTCTGGACGTTCGCGATACAGCCAGTCAGTCAAAAACCATCACGGGACTTATTATCTACTACTTTATGGGGGCGCTGCGCGCACTCACGAGGCAGAAGAAACAACAGAGAAAAGAGCGAAGCGCTTACCTTAATCTCTGGGATTCCAGGTCGAGAGAAGAGGCGAAGCCTCTTCTCTGGCGTGCAGGAAGAGCTCACTGTGAAGGGCAGAGAAAGGGAAATGCAACTAATAAGAGATATCAGAAAAAGGGCGAAGCTACTCTTCGGACTTCCGCCTTCGCCACCTTATTCTCTGCTGTCATAATCCTCTTCCTTCTATTAGAATGGAGGGGACACCCATGCCATTACAAATGTAAAACCCGTCGACTATTACTAGCTCGCTTATCTGGTGTTTCTTTTTCATCCTTAAGGGAGCCGCCGTATGATGCGTGAGTATCACGTAGGTGGAACTAGCTCCCACTCTCTCAACAAAACTAAGGGCCTAACCCTCACTTTCTGGTATATGCTGCTGCCCACCATTCTACTTTTTTTATTTAATGAGTTTTACTGATCTGTCTGTCATGGAATTGAAGCGCATTGTTGACAAAGAGTGCTACGGAAACCCAAAATAAGAAGCCATAAAATGTGCCAAAGCCTCTCGATCGCCAAATCAGACGAGTCTTCTTTCAAATTCAGGAGCACAACGAGAATCCTATTCCCAATTCCCCCAAACTCTGTATTTTCCAGACGACAGATGGGGCAGCGCGGTGGAACCGCCTGCTGCGGAGCCCGCAAGCAGTGCGCGCGTATTCAATCGCGAAATTGCGACATACGCCACTCGCAGAGTGGCAACACATTTTAGTGATAGCATAACCGCTGGAGCCAAAAGTCATGGGCGACCTCGGTTGGCTTGGGCCTAAACTCTGCCTCGACACTGGAGCCGTATGATGGGAAACTATCACGTGCGCTTCTGAGAGGAGGGAGGAGGAAGAGAAAGGCCCTGATAAACAAGCCTACCTATCCTCATAGGACTAACTTACAAAGCTCTTTCTTATGTTTCATTTTGGGATTTAGTCACGAGATTCGACTTCAAGTTACGTCTTCAGTTTGCGTTTCTTGCCTAAAGCCTAATCTCATTTGTCGTACTAGACTGGATCCTCAATAAGTAACTTGATTTATTTGCCGCCAGCGCGAAAAGAAAAGTTGTAACCTTTCCGAAATAAAGGAACAAGGTATGCAATATCGAAACAGAATTAGACATAAAGAATAAAGAAAAAGAAAATAAATTATGTCATATATTTTAGGAAGTAATTCAATTTCCAATAAACAAATAAAAATTGCCTTAATTCAAATTTTCGGAATTGGCCCTAAAAAGGCAATTCAGCTTTGTTACCGATTAGGTCTCAGTGAGAACATTAGAGTGAATAAGTTAACGTCGTATCAGATTGACGAAATTCTCAAAATAATGAGTCAGAATTATTTAGTTGATTCGGAATTGAAAACAGTAATTCAAAGAGATATCAAACGATTAATCAGTATTGGTTGTTACCGTGGATTTCGTCACAATGCTGGATTACCTCTACGCGGTCAACGAACTCATACTAATGCTAAGACTTGTCGCAGATTTCAAAACGTGTCGATCAATCCACGAAGTTAATTAATGATTCGCTATAATTCATCATCCACAATAATGAAAGCGCGAAGCAATGTATTATAGAATTTTCGATTCAACGAGGCGCTGATGGGCTTTTCCCCCGCCAAAACTTGATGGGTGGTGCCGGCCCCTATAACCACGGAGGCGCTCGCTGTGGGACTGGCTGGATTCGTGTTGTGTTTCGGAACTTGCTCGGGGAGGGGAATACGCTGGCGAGAAGCCAGCCCCTTCTCCAGCCAAGGCCTCATCATCGCCACATTCTTTTTATATCCGCCCTTTGGACTTTTTGAAAAAACCTCGTTCCAGGCTACTCTAATGGCATAGCGATGAAAGCGCTGTTTCTGGTAGTAACCGCCCCGAAAAGGAAGAGGCCAGGCACCGAGAATCCAAACATATTATTTTCTTCTATGAGCTGGAGAATCTATGCCCCCAGGTGCGAAGCGCGTTCGAAGCGCGTTCTTCGCTAGAAGGAAAAGCGCGGAGCGCGCCAGTGGCCATGAGCGAAAAGTGCTTTATCTTTATAAATAGAAGAAAGCGAAAACCTCTTTTTTCGTTCTCAAAACTCAAATAAAAGCATTCTTTTCTGGCTAGAGGATTCATGTTATAATCCGAAATAAAGCTCGTATGGCTTGGGAATTTAAGCCTGTAAGGCTTTCATCATATTAAAAGGGAGTAGACGGTGTGTTGATTTATAGCTGTACCGGTAAACGTTGCGTAGTGATAAAGCATGGAAAAAAAGCATTAGGGCAATCTTTATCCTTTTATTAGGTCTATGAATGATGAGATGACAAAACGAGGTAATTATCAGCCTTGATTCTTTCTAGAGGAAAACGTTTTTTATTCCTTTTCGTTTAATGCATTATTTTGTACAAAAGATCTCCGTAATCAGTAAACGTAGAGGAGAAATCATGACCAAAAATCGATGATATCATATCAAAGGCGCGGCTAAAAGCCGCGCTTTTAACACCAGAAACATGAGAAAGACACTCATGCAAAAAAAGCACTTACACATATTCAATTCACGTTTTCTTGGTGAGACCGTAATTACAACTGAAAAACAGAAACTTTAGTTTCCCCAGGTTCAGTAGTGGGTTCGAAGGCATCTCATCGCTCAACAACTAAGTATGCTGCTTACGCCACTGCGGAAAATGCCGTGTGGTTGGCTCTTCGTCGACTGGGACTTCATTCATTCACCTGGTTGAAGTGAGAAAAAAAGAGGCTGTTTTGGAAAGGATTTGATACGTGGTGAACCACAGGGAGGTCGATGTAGTACTAAAATCTTAGCAATGTAACCTCAAGCCACCTTATGCCGACCTACAAAGAAACGTCGTATTTCAATATCGTCATTCATAGAGTTATCTATTTTAAAGAACTTGACACTACGTAGTTAAATTCCCAGATTTTGAGTGCTTTCCCCTATTCACTAATGTTGAAAAGTCTGGAACAGACTTCAGCTATAGCATAGGCCGAGGCCCCAGCAGCAGCTCCGCCGCTACAGACCTCTGCTAAATAAAGCGGAGGGAAATCGTTTCGCCTAGCCCTGCCGTTGGCTCAGTCAAAGTCGAGACCAAGGGAGCGCGTCGCTTTGCAGCATCATCTGAAATGGAGGATTGTGACCATCACAAGATGCAGAATTGAACACTGAACGCCAAAAACAACGCGTAGCGTCTCCATGAGAATGAAGGCCATTCTGAAAAAGAAACACTTGTGGGCTTTCCCAGCTAAGCTCGAGATCCCGTTCGGTTGACAGAGCTGTGCCTTTCCAGGTATTCGGTTTTCCAAACCGGGTGTTCCTTTTAGTAGTAGAGCCACACACTAGCTTAGCTAAGTCAAGCTTTTGGACTCTGTACAAAAAGTTGATAGACATGTCTAGAAAGAGGAATAGTGTAAGTTGCTGGACAAAATGAAGTAGTCAATATAAAGAAAAACCGGTGAGAAAATGCCTATGGTTTTTTTGACTAAAAGCGTTTGCGAAAGTTTCGTTAGTCTTTAAGTAAGATGAAACTGGATCTAAAGGTTGTTTCTTTATCCAAAAATCTTAAGTAATTAAAACTTGGATGGGGATTTGAGTTGATTCAAAATACATCATAGATATATTAGAAAGTATCCCGATGTGAAAACTATCTGGAATAAGATTTTGAAAAACGAGGTTAATCATGGGAAAGCGGATGTTGTTTTGGGTTAGAATCGAGTCTACAAAAGATGGAAAAGCTAACCACTGGGTAGAAACGATGCAAAAACCTAAAGGCCTGACTCTAGAGCATAGCCGATTTTCAGAACTGAGAAAGAGGGATTATTGACAGACTAGGCATCACGTTTAATGTATTGAAAGTTTCAAATACGTTGTGTTTCCTTAACCTGAATTTTTGAGACCCACTTTAGAATTTGTAAGATGCAAATTTTGTCTTTTCTTTTGTTTTTCCATTTTTATTTATCAAACCTTGAAGCTTTTATTTACCAAACATTGAAGCATTGGGCCTAGGGCCGTCAGGTTCCTGGAGGCTTAGCTTGAACGAAGCAAAAGCCGGAAGTCGAGGAGCGAAGCGCATTCGAAAAAGAATAATCTAAAGAAAAGTGTGATTTAAGCTATTTTTTTTTGCAGGTTTTTTGCGCTTTGCGCCTTTATTAACGGAGAGGGAGATAATCAAGCCCAAGTAAGAAGCCGCTTAGCCACTTTCTGGTTAGGCGCAGCTTCCTTCTCTTTTTATACGACTTGATTTTCGCTCTACTGGCTAGACTTACTAGTGTACAGTTCATAAATAGAGCATATTTCAAGCCTTCTTTTGTGTTCCAAGCACCTTTCACTAACTATCACCCCTGTGTTCCTGAATCGTTAGTTTGGCCGCATCTTTCTGGATCAGCCATGAATAATAGATCCTTGTTTTGGGAAAAACAGAAAGTCAAATCTAGCTAGAAGGCGCGAAATTAATTGAAGCTGGTCTTATCACCACGAGTAGTGGTGATCATAGGAATTTAGCCCAATTTCTGGCTCCGGGCTAAAGGGTGCTAAGGCTATATTTCCACCAGTGATGCTAATGAAGAGAATAATCTTAGAAGGTCATTCTGAATTAGTCAGAAAACAGAATGGGAAGAAAAAACTCAGGGTTTTCCGAAAGTCTGAGACTCTAGCTGGTCCTGAATACAAATTCCATTATCTAGGTATTAATCTCTTTAAGTGGTTCGCGCTTACTATGCTTTGCTTGTACCGATTCAGTGGCTAATGCCTATACAATTTTTCCTATTTTGCGAGAATTGGTTGAATACATGCCTCTCTGAGTGATGTTGAGGTTTTTCCAATATGAAAGAAGGACCTATTCTATTCTGGCAGTTATCATCATATGCCACTTCATCCTTTACCATCTCCTTATGGACTGGGCGCCCGTACCCAACTTGGCTTTTACTGCGCATTTTGTTTGCTTTTTCCTCCGTGCTTTGGATAGGTGTTTCTGTGAGTTTAATCCCTCCAGTCCTTGAAACATTAAACAGCTTTCACATTTCATGTCTATAAAAAGACTCGGCCCTTTACTTTATCTGTGTTACCTAGCTGACTCCAGAATGAAATAAAGGGGGTAGGTATCGAAGGAGGGTCCTTCCTTTTCCTTTTTAGGATGAGCCCGAATGAAGGGGATGATTACCCAATCTCAGTAAGCGCCGTAAAAACTTCTTGAATTCACCCGTAACCTTAGCTACGGGTGGGTGAAACTTTTTCTGCAGCAACAGAAGCAGCAGAAGTAGTGGATTAGACCGCAGTCCGCAGAATTTTCTTTGGATGCTAAAACAGCTCCTTACATTGCCACGGCACGAATGTCTTTAGAAATTATCAAGGCTGGACTGCTAAAAGAAAAGAAGCATCAAAAGATCCAGCATAGGGAGAACATGCGGATCAAATTTTGAAAGATCTGAATCTTTCGAATGATATACATACCCAAGACAAACAAAGTAACACTTTCTTTTATTGAAAGGCTCTAGCACTACTAACCACGTTATTAATAGGAATCGAATTAGGTCGTCCAATACACAGTGACACAGTAGAGACTAGCAAAGCACCGGGTCAGGTAACTAAGCCAGGGATTAGGCTGCTAAGGATCACGTGCCTTTGGCCTTCGCAGAGCCTGGAAAGAAGGAGAAGCTCGTAGAGATGAAGCAGGCTGCCGAAAAGGTTCGCCGAAAAAAAGTCTAGAGTCAGGCTGATAGAGATCGCGGACTTATATAACATAAGATTTCTATTTCTAAATAATCATATACCTCTTGGAGAAAAAGAACAAAGATAAAAAAACCAAAAAGGCGGCGGGCGTTCAGCGGCGCCTTTTCTCTTTGTTCTTGACCGCGCTTTTCTTTTGGTAGGTGAAAGATTAAGCACCCTGGAGTGGGGTGTAACACAAGGCCTTGAACTTGACTCTTCCTTTGGGGAAAATGAAGGCCGAGAGAGGAAGCTTCAGCTTCGCGAGGAAGCTTTGCTTCTTCTTTGGATCAAAGAGATGGAAACGCGAAGCGTTTTTTTGGTTAGAGTTAAGCTTATTCATACTAATACTTCGCTTTTCCTCATTCAAGTATATTAAGGGAGGTTCGTATATCTACCTACCCCCGAAGGTGCGTAAATAGGGCGCCCTACGGGCGCCTGAGCGGGAAATGACTTCATTAACATCTAGTGGTTGGTTTTCGTCTAGGAAAGGTGAGACCTAATGCCACAAATAGCCCTTTTAATTTACTAGCAAAGTCCTTTACCAGTATTTCAATCGTCTACTAGAGTCTTCCAGAATATCCGTAGTAATCTACTCACTTTACCAATTATCTCTCTTGTTATACCTAGGCCTACGGGTAGAATACTGGCAAGTGTTTCACCTCGTTCTTTCAAGACTTCTCAAGACTTCTCTTTCGATTATTTCATTATTAGGGTGTTCTGAGATCGTTATCCGTCCATAAAGAACTGGTCGACTGAATTGGACAAAGATCAATTGGGAGGGAGTTTAGAACACAGAAGATCTAAGAACAAAGAGAACTTGTCCGTAATGTCATGGTTTTAATGGATAGATGCTTGAAAGAAGAAAACTTAGAGGGTATTTTTATATCACAAGCATTGACCTTCTCTTCGAAGCTATTACAGATTCTGATCGTTATGAAATCCTAAAGATTCAACAGAATAGGGATCGAAAGGATTGCTTTTTTTTATCTTCACTCTTCGAATAAAATCAATAGTGTACGGAATAGTAGCACCTTCTAGAATATATAGGGATAGGCGACTTTGCCCCAGTGGGAGTAAGAGAAGAAACAGAATAAATTGAAGGCACAACAGCGCCAGCATGAAGGCAATAGACCTACTATAGAAAGCAAGCAACTTGTAAGAAACTAGCGGGGGCTTGTGTTCATTCCATAGACGCACCGATAGAAATGGCTAAAAATCCAAAAACAAACTCAGAACGTTTAAGAGTTCTAGCGGAATCCGGCCAATAGTTTTCGGAAACAACCCTTCCATATTTTAGGTTCTCGGGGAAATCCTAATGGTACACCTGAAGGAAAGGGCAAAAAAAAGCTATTGTTACCTTCATCGAGAAAGACGTAGACGCTAAAATGAGGTATAATTTGTTTTTGAGGTCAGCGGGTCCCTTAAAGAGAAGAGACTAGAGTAACTTCCTTTATTTCTTCTTTTCCATCATATAGAAGAGTTTCAATCTCTCCAGGAGGGAGGTAAGAACTAACTTATTATTAACCTTTCTTTCTTCGCAAAGAGTCTCACTCTTTCTAATAAGACTATAGTGGCATTACACTCTTCTTTTTAGCTTTATGATGCCTTACGCCTTTTGGGGTTAAAGAATGGAAGACGGGATAAAAGCCTACGTACCTGTTCCTGTTCGCAGCCAAGAAAGGCTAGGGTAACCTGGATGCCACAGTAGATAGCAGAATTAGTCTCTACTACTGGCCTCCCTCTGTAAATGGACACAGATTTGAGCTCGTCTAGTGTTTGCCACACTAGCTGAGACCTTGTACGCTCACGATCTTTACTCTTATTCTAATGTCACAAAAAATAAAAGGATCGAAAACATACTCAATTTCATCTAGCTATTCATCAGTGAAAGTTTGATCTGAGAAGAAAGAATTTAGGCTTGAAAGACCGAGCCAGTTGAAGATAAAGTCCGTGCTTTAGAGAGATATGAGGAGCGCTCGGAGATAAAGGCCGCTTGAGGTTGATTGGTTAGCGAAGACGACAAGCTGCGCTCTGTTTTTATGCATAACCTTTGTACTCGCGGCGAACAACAACGCCGACCACAATGCAAAGCGCTTTCCCGGCTCTAGATTGTTTTTTTACCACGAAGCGCCAAGTTTCTGCCCTCCACAGGCGAACCAACACATTAGAACATCGTGAGACAGGTCGGTCTCTATCTACTACCAGTGTTTTGAAGGGAACATAGTGGGAGTGGGAAGCCAATCTCAGGCCAATTCCTGTCATAGAGAACCAAGCTAGGTCAACCTAGAGTGTACTGCTTGTTATGCTAATAGCAGTGCAAGGTAGCTTAATTGGTATGGACGAAATCCTTCTTGTACTAGTTTTCATACCATAGAATTGAATACCACTATCACCAGGCCGTAGACTTTATTTAACTTACTCCTCTTCTTTCTTATTTCGAGCAATAATAATTTAATCGTAGGACAAAAATGTGGGTTTGGCTGCATTTTTATCGATCAGCCACGAATGGTCATTATTTTGACAAAAACAAGAAGTAAATAATTATGCTAGAAGGTGCAAAATTGATTGGAGCAGGAGCAGCTACCATTGCTTCAGCGGGAGCTGCCATAGGTATTGGAAACGTATTTAGTGTGCGCCTCGTCAGAGCGCGTTTGGATCAGCGAAGGTTAACGGATTATCGCACGGGCGGCCCCCTAACCTGGAGCGGGAACAGACCGCAGGGAACCATAGCATGGGGTCTGGCCGAGTTTCGTCGCACGGTTTACGCGAGTGCATCAGGGTGAAGCGTTACCCCTCTGAAAGGTGGCTCGGAAAGCTCCAAGGTCCAACTAAACCCTTGGCGCGAAAATCCCTCCGGGGAAACTGTCTGCAAAAAGCACAAAAAAAGCGCTCACTGACCTAAACGACGAGCAAACACCCAAACGTGAAAGCGAGGGATCACCCCAAGGAAGGGCCCTGAAGAAGTTAGCATCTAGATGCAAAACCCCAAGGGAGGTCTATCCAAAGAGGGTGACAGATCAGCCATAAGTACTCCGAAAGATACAGCATTGGGCAAATCAAATCACGCAGATAACAATGCTCGTAACGTGAAAGACTCTTCTGAGGGAAGGGCTGTAGATGGTAATGCGCTACCCTGGAAAGGCGCGGCGTGTTCGCGGCTAAGAGGAATAGCAGAATCAGCAAAAACAGTGACTAAAACTAACGCCGAGCAAGGTGAGTCTAGACTGGTGACGCCTCCTGCACTCGGTCGCGTCTTATCTAGAGACATTTATAACATGGATCACCTTAGTTAGGGCTGGCGACGAAGGGCTAAAAGGTTATGTAGCTCCAGGAATCGACGGTGAAAGCAAAGTGGACATGGCTGGGCTTGAAATAAAGACTCTACGAAGAATTAAGAAGGCGGACTGATGCTTCGAAATCAATCAAACAGATCTTGATTCCCAAACCTGAGGGCGGAAGTAGGTCCCTTTCTCTTTCACTTCAAAAGGACCGACCGGTAGAATCGGTCTTCGAATTTCTGTTCAGAGACTTAGGTCATGGTTTTCGCCTCCGTAAAAGCAGTCATACAGCCAGCCCTTTGGGACCTCCGTAATTCGTGCACGACCATGACTTGGCTTGTACAAATCGACATTGAGATACATTTTTACAAAATTATTCATAACGACCTGCTTATTCAAAAAAGGAAACCGGTACTGCGGTCTGAAGCACTATAGGATCTTATGTGAAAATTACTTAACGCGGGCGGGCTACGTTGATGTATACAACTTCACAGACTGAACGCGATACGACACAGAGGGCCTCCGACAGGGCTCTATCATATCCCCGCTTTGTAAGCATATCTTTCCACCTAAATCGGACTGCTATGTTGAAGATTTACTCATACCCAAGTCTAATCTAGAAGATATGCGCCCCACATTGACAAAATCCAGAGGAAACCCTTAATCTTTCTAAAGAGGACAAAGCCTTTCTTTCTAAGGGATTATTTGAAATTGGTACGGGCCATCCTAAAAAACCTCAACTACAGTAGATTGGAACAAGTCAGCCTAGCCGCAAACTGGACCTTGTGAAGGATTCAAACCATTCAAATACCTCTGTTACGTAGATGACATTGTGTTAGGTGTTACCGGTAGCAAACAAGATGCCCTGAAAATTGGAAAGGCCGTGAGAACTTCCTTTAGAAAGAACTGAAGTTAGGCATAAACAAATGCCAAAGTCCAATATTACACGCAAAGCCCGAAATGGCCAAAGACTTAAGCGCAGTGATAACATACTACAATACCGAGAGTCTGGAAACTAGAGACACTCACGAGGTATCTGACGTCAAACAAATCTGATTATTCCTCTCTCGTCCACGATATTACTCCCTTCAGGGGCCGGCCTAATAGAAGGCCTTGGAACGTAGATATGCGAAACGAAACGCCGAGAGACTAGCCCAAGTAACCTACCATCAACGATGGTCGTCGGCCTCAGAGGACAAACATATTGGACTCACTTCTCATTATCGGTGATACAGGGTCTTGTTAATTATTACTCGTTTGTGAATAAGCGCTGTTCTCTCTGGAGAGTAGTTTTCATGAATAGGGATCTATAGAAGAAAGTCTTGCGCTCTTACTTTTTTGGCTAGGAAACTTAGTCTACGGTCGGCCGAGGCTGCTTTCCCCCAATTTGGTCTAAACCCGCAGATTACAAAGAAAGGCAAGAAGCTATCGTCTTTATACTAGCCCACATTTCTAAGAACTATAGGAAAGTTAAACATAAAAGCCCCCTGATTTTAGTAATGTAAGCAGATTCGAAAAACTCTTCGATGAAGCGGTGTGAATAGAGCGAGCGGACTATTTACAACTAAAGGATGAATGCAAAGTGTGCGGCAGCACAACCCGACTTGAGCTGCAGCAACCTCGGCCTGTTCAATACATCCCGAAGTAGGTTTTTGATGCTCTAGCTAGGGTAGCCCTAAATTTCTCAAACAAATTACGCTACCGCAAATGCTAGAGTTTTGAAGGAAGTGCACGCGGGAAAGGAAAATCGCGTATTAGCCTGCGCAATGAGTACTAGTAGCGCTTATACGGCAAGAAGTCGCCGCAAAAGCTGAAGAAGTTGCCATGGACGAGCCACATGCGGGGAAACTCGCACGTGTGGTTCTGACCGGGGGGTGGAAACCCTATCGGTATTCTTTGATGTGCGGAGCTTTGCATCTAAAACCCGATGGCGCTTTGCGTCCTGCCGGGGCCCCGGGCAGTAATCCAACTCCCGCCTACTCCTTTGGAGAGGCAATGCCGCGGAGTTAGGAAAGTGGCTTGTTTAAGTGTAGGTGGACGAATCTCGATAACGGCCGCTCTTATGAACTGGGGGGATTATTCTCGTCGCAGGTTACCGCCCTTACTCAAGTACACCGAGAATCAACGATGAAAGGGAGCCCCTGGGGGATGGATAACAATCTGTGGCCGCCGACTTACGTTGGTTAGGCCTAGAGAGCACTAAACAGGCTGGGCGGGTTGTTGACAAGGATGACAGCTACAAGGATGGTAATCCCGGTAAGAAAGAGATCCATCCAGGGATGAATGGAAAACCTCTCACGGAAGAGGCCGCAGGTCTAGATTTGTTCTTTGGTGAGGAATGTAGTTCTGGCCTTTTCCTGGAAAAGGAAGCCGGTGCTGCTTGCCCGGCGAAATTAACCAATCTTATGCGTGGACCTAAACAAAAGTATGAAACCTTAATGGAAATCATACGAAACTTCAATATACTGATAGCAGCCTATGAAAAGCTAAAGTCGAAATCGGGCTAGCGGTGCCCCGCTCCGGCAGGAAAAACACTGGGATATATGATATGAGCCTAGAATCCCGTCACGAGGAGGATGCAGCGCTCCAGGAGATCAAGAACACTTGAAGGGATCTTTCGTAGTTAGTAAACTTTGCCATTAGAAAACAATCGACCGACACTGCCTAGTCTCAATTTTACAAGACAAAATTGAGGATCAACGCTTTAGAGATTCTAGATTCAAGCTGTTCTAGGCAGAGGTTATCGTCAATCGAGGAGGACCCTCGCCTAGAGCAGGAGTCCTACAAGGTAGTCTCATATCATCCCTACTTTGCAATATGTACCCAAACAAGCTAGATCTCAAAATTATAACAAATCCAACACTTCTACGACACACTTCTACGACGGGGCTAAGACCAAAAGCAGAGTACAAGAAAGCTACCGCTATCCCGAAAACAGATTGGCAAGCTAGAAACACGGCCATGCTGGCGGGCGAAAGAGCCCCAAAAGCTGAAGAAGTTTTCTTATTTCGAGCCCGCGCGCGGTTCCCTGATACTTACAACGACTCCGGCTTTATGAGAGAGAATGCGGCTTGCGGGCCCCGTTCCCATCCCGGGAAATAGAACTGATCTGCTAGCTATGTGCACGACACTAGGCCTACTGACTTAGAGGGGTAAATTGGATTTCAAGAACTGCACAATCCTCTCTTTGATTTGATCGGCCAGATCGATCTCTCGAGCGAGCTCACGATAGCGAGTAGAAATTCGTCCGCGTAGCGCATGTACCGCAGGCCCAGACGCCTTTCTGAAAGAATAGAAAAGCACTACTAAAGCAAGGCCCACATAAAGAAATACGCAGAAATATCAAGGGATAGTTCAAATAATAAAATGAGGGATCTAATTCTTTGCGCATGGACATAGGTTTTTCAGAAAACTAGACAGGACCTGCCGTCTTAGAAAACAGCAGAACGAGCCATGTTCACAAAAGCACAAGAAGTTGTTAGAGAGTCTTTCGTCCTCGAAAGAAACGAAAGAGGTGAGACCAAGCCATTAGTCCTCCGGCGCCCCCTATCTTAGGAGGCGCTGAAGGCGCTGAACCTATCTCAGACGGGACGGAGACTAGCCTGTTGGCCTGCATTTAACGAGGCTGAAAGGGACTTAGAAGATAGGTCGACGAGCCAAAAAACTCTTTTTGTTCTTCCCTTCGTAAACCTCTCGCAGCAAAAACCTGCGGAAGCTCTAGGTTACCCATGCAGATCCTCCGATGGGGGTAATCACTGAAAAACTCCAACAAAAGTGGGGGAGACTCCAGCCTACCAAAGCTCGTCTCACCACACTTACTTTCATGCTAACTCGGACGAAGCGACGGTGTTATACTTCTCTCTCTAGCCCATGGACTTCTCAGTGACTACCGCTACTATGACAACTTTCGTAAGGTTTGACGACGCCTGATAGACTACCTGGTAAAATGGTCAGCACTATTCATACTTGCAAATAAGCACCGACGCGGCACTGAATAAGGTGGTAATTGCCAAATTAGGGGCGGCGGGTCCTGGACATAGGAGGCAAAGTAATCGCCACGTTTCCAAGTTCCCCCACTAGAGTCTAGCTCGCATGGGGGAAGGTTTCCTTACCAACATCCGACAAGACGCAGCAGTCGATGACCCCCCCCCCCCCCTACGTGGTTCGACATTCATACGACTAACACTTAGTTAACCTTCGTTTCAGGGCAGGTATGCTGTGTTCGGTTGCGCGAATGATGACATGGAAAGGCGGCAGGCAGATTCGGAAAGGTCTGGACAATTGAGGATACGTGAGCATACAAGCCCGCCGAGGCAGCATAAAGCTTACTGGTCTGGACACAATGATTTGGCACTGAACTGCAAACAGAAATCACTAGGCCTTCCACGTAGAATTTACAAGGACCGGGTTTCGACCTTCGGTCTAAATAGGCGCCAATATTTTGAAAATAGGAAAACACGTAAGATATGGAGAAAGAGGAGCCGTATGATGGGCAACTATCACTTACGGTTCTGTTGGGAGGGGGGATTGTGCCTTTATTTTTATTCTGAAGGGCGATCTTAGCCCCTACCCAACTCATTCTGTTGCGCGAAATCCATCCTTGGCTAAGCAATTATTTGGTTATGCCATTTTAGGTTTTGCGTTAACTGAAGCTATTGCTTTGTTTGCCTCAATGATGGCGTTTTTAATATTATTTGTCTTTTAATTTTTTGGTGTCGGAAAGAGATTTGATAAAGCGCCAAGCGCTTTCTCCTACGGCCTATATTTCTTTTCTTGAAATAAGCACTTTAGGGCCGAACGATTCGTACGTTCGAGCCCTTCCCTCGTTACTTTGCTAGTCTTCGGAAAGTCGGATTGTGACAAATCGGAGGATCCAAAGTAAGCACCTTGCTAGTGCTTCAAGCTATTTTAAAAATACGCAATTACTAGGAGTTTTCTTCTGAACATGAGCAAGATGAGTACTGGGGTCACGCTTCGCTGTGAGCATTTGCTCGCTAAATTAGATATACCCTGATCTGGAATAGACCAGGTTAGCCGTAGCCTCGCATTTAGCTTCCATCCCCAGAGCAACGGTAGCGTAAAAAGACATAAGCCGTACGTAAGAGCGATCTAAATTTGCCTGAATAGAGAGACGGCGTTCTCCTCTGGCGATCCGTTGTATTAGAAAAAATGATTACCAAGAACGTTTCGTGAATTACTGGGAGGTACGGGTAGACCTCTTTTTATAGATCTTACTTATCAGAAGAATCAGTATAAAGATTGAATTTAGTATTCCTTGGTTTTTTTACTGACTTATTGAGACTATCTACTCCGTGGTATTACGCTTCTTCCTATTTCAAGTGAAAAAACAAGGACTTTATTCTTCATTTTGCTTATTCTATTTGGTAACATGGTTCATTTCAATCTGTATTGTCTTTGATTATGCTTTTGGTACGGCTCCCCCTGGTCTATTTTGTTGAATTTAGAAATGCAGAATTTTGTAGATCAATTTAGAAGATATGATTATGTCGCAGTTTGTTTAGATAATCCAGGACTAAAGAGTTTAGTTCAAGCTGTATTGATTTCATTCGCCTTTATGACAGACAGCCGACGCGGCGCCAGCAGGCCAGTAGGAAATCAATCGTCATGCGGCTAGCAGTATTGCGCGGGAAGGCGCGGGTTAACACATAAGCCCGGCACCCCTCCTCCAGGTAGGGGAGAGTTGGGGGTACGTCTTTAGGCTCATAATTAAAATATGAAGATTATAGGTTTGAATCTGACTCCCGTCACCATATTGCCAGATCCCCAAAACCCTTTTATTAACATGAAGGATGCTCCTTTTGATCTTACGAACGCTTACATTTATTTCCATCACCTCAGACATATACAGGATATTATTCTAGATCTTGCCGTTGCTAGATGCAAGCAGAGCGAGCTCCCAACAGCTAAGTTATGGCCGCGCCGCCAGGCTAACTGACGGTAGAAGGCGATCGTACGGTTTAGCGCTAAGGCCCAAGGCGTTAGCTTTAAGACCAAGCTGTCAGGCTAATACAGAGTGAGGCGTTGTGCTGCTTTTTCGGCTTTCCCTACTGATTGAATTAGCCCCCTCCCTCTTAATTGGCACGTGATTTGGAACGGGCACGCTCGCTTAGCAGCGAGCTAATGCCGAGGGGCTTGACTGGCGGGCCACGCTCTTCCATTAAAGGCTGAGGGTGGCAGACACTCCTTTGCTTATTCTAGCTAAACGCTTGCCAAGGCGAGCTGCTTCGCCCCACTTTGGCTGACAGACTTCCGGCGAGCGGCTTCATCTAGCGTCTGCATCCCTCCCTGTTTTTAGGCCTTGCCTATCGGGCCTACTGATGAAACGCCCAGGGCTCTGGCTCTTGAGAGTCGACTGGCAGGCACCCCGCTCCATCCGGAAAAGCGCAAGAGACTTGTTAGATGCTATGCAGCGAGCTTAGTTCGCGAATACAAAATAAAGGCGCGATGCCACTGCATGGCGCAATGCGCCCAAGCGTAAGCACAAGCGCCCGCGCGAGAAGGCCCGGCTCCTCGCTAAACGCCAAGCTACACTGGCTAGCGCGAATTCGAACCTTAAGCTGAACAACGGCTAAGTTAGGCTCTGCGCTATTACCTTAGCCTCTACCTGAGCGCCCAGGACAAACGGAGTCCGAAGCTTTCCGATGTGCGCGAAGCTGCTGTGCTTAAAGCAGATTGTTTCATCTTTTTGCGCTTGAAGTGCCTGGTTCTAAGTGCTCGCGATAAGCTGCTTAAGACTTTCCACTCGCTCGACTTCAAACTTTATGCAAGCCTTGTCTTAACCGGATCCTTAGCGTGTCGTTCTTTGCCCTGCTTGAAACGTGATCTTAAGACGCAGATTAGACGAAGAAGTATGTCTTACTGCTTTCGAGATGTCTTAAGAAAGAACAGCGTGGTTTTTTTCAAGCATGTCTTAAGAAGAACATGTCTTAAGTATGAACTTTTCAGAAAGACCATTGAATCATCATAAATAAGAGCAATATTTTCTTAGACTCATCATAGAGAAATAAGGATGAATCCTTATATATGAAATATGAAAAATACTCATATCTGAACTCATATCTGAATGATAATGAAATCAGCTACAATTACTACGACGAATTCCCTCAATTATTATTCGATATTCGGCAGTCGCAGCATCATACATACAATTTCGTCTAAATATTCTTAATACTTCAATTCTTTTCATGAAAGCCGCTTGCAGCATCATACAAATTCATAATAAATAGAAAGGATGAAAGGAAAAAAACGAAGCGCTTGGCCATTGAGCCCACCGCTTCAATTAGCTGTTCTTCAGAGCAGCCGCCTTCCTCGGGGTCGTCT